TGTGCCCACACACCACGCCAATTGGGCGGCGAATCGATTGCCTGTTCAAAGCCCTTGCCAGTAGTAGCCCGTTTTCTCAATTAGTGAATCCCCCTTCTTCAGAAAGAAAAGAGAAGAGCGGTACTTTCTTTATTAGAGTCATCCAGTAGTTGGTCTCCCATGGCTTTGGATCATTTGTTTGTTGCATCCCTAGCCTATTCATTCCGACCTTTGTATTCTCTAGTATCAGGGGTGTTTCTGAAATTCACTCACTGCTAGCTGATCGTCTTTTTCTTACTTTTGGTTCCTGGATGTAGCCAACCTGCAATAATGGACTGAACTCACTCTTTGGCCTGGTTCGCTCAATCCGTCTATAGCAGCTCAATTGGTTAGAGAGTTCTCAATATGATGACCCCAGTGGTTCAGATGGATTTGGATTTCTTGGACAGAAAACTCACGCTAGTCAATGGAACTGAGTGAGTGATTTTGCCAGCAACAACAAAGATGATTAAGAAGAGCTCCAGCTTCAGAATCTATCTTTTTTCCATCGAATGATCTTATCTCTCTACTAGACGAGGCAGTCCCGCAAGCTCAGTTGGTGACTTATGTAGTGAAGGAGCGGGAGAGGTGACCTAGAATGAAACTGCTACTTGGTACATGTGCCTACCTTCAGAATAGAAAGCGGCCTAAACCTAAGTGGGTGGTATACCTTCTTTTACCGATTGATCTACTTTGACTTCAGAGTGGCTTCAATTTGGAAATGGCAGACCTTCAATCCGAGCAGTGGTTTGTGACGTTTGGTAAACCATAAGCCACGGCTAGTACTTGCCTTTTACCACCTGAACTCAAGGGAAAACCTTCACGACCTCTTGGCTGTAGCACACAAATTTGCTCAGGCCGAGTTGAAGCAAGCGGACAGAATCCAGCGGTTAGAGCAACTCCAGTCCATTGTAGTAGACCCGAACATAGCCGCCTCTTAGAGCTATCTAGATCAAATAGCCTCCAATTACAAACAGACCGAATCTTCGGTAAGCCCTCACCTCCGCCAACATCACCTCCTTCATCTCCGCTCTGAACTCACCGATTGAAAGCAGTCTTCCCGATCCGGATCTGCTGCTACCATTCGATAGGGATTTCCCATCATAGCCTGGGGCAGGTCTCAGTATCTCAAAATCCTCTCGCTTCACTAACTCAAAAGCACCGGTAGTGCGAATCAGAGTTGGCGTGGGACGGTGCTGACTTCGTCCAAAATAGTGCCGGAGTTCCGATCGATTCCGCCTATTCAATCTCACCCTACTAGACTTTGGATGCCAGCTCTGACTACTGAAATGCTAGTACCAATACCACCTGCTGCTCTTCTTCTTGTGGACAGTGCGAAGTTTGTCAGGTGCTTGCTTCAACTATACGGCCGGCCTTTTGGCCCGATCAGGCTTCTTCTTCATATTTCCTTCCAATAAGGTCGAGCTGCTATCGATGCTTGCCCTAATGGGATACCTAATGCCGAGCGATTCGTCTTTGCCGCTTTGCTGGAAGTTCTAGACGACGCTGACTATGTGGATAGGCTGTTCAGTAACCATTCACATGGGTTCCGTCTCCGACGAGGTTCGGTTACTTTCTTTCGGGAAGCCAAGGAGTGGCCAGCCCTTGACCGAGTCATCCAGTGTGACATAGTAAAATGCTTCCCTTGACCACCAGATCCTGATACAAGCCTTAAGAAGGCATCTGGGACCATACAAGGACAAACTGGTGGATCTTATCGAGCAACTGTGGAAAACGCCGATCATAGATTCTAATGGCGATGTTTGTAATATTCCTGGGGTAGGTGTTCCCCAAGGCAGCCCGGTTTCTCCTGTTTTCTTGAATTGATCCAAATGGATCGCTGGCCAGACCCAGTCCTAGGGGACGTACGCATAGTGCCTTCCCTAGCAATCGCTCGCTCTCGATAGTTCATATGATGATGCCTTATCTTGACACTGGCATTGATGATGGAGCTTTGAGTTTCAGGATTATGCAATTCATCAAAAGACCCATAGGTCATAGAGACCGAACTCCTTTGGAAAAGTGCTCCCCATGAAAGAAGCACGAGTCTAAAGGAAAGTTGGACAGAGGGCAAAGTAGTTGTGTGCGCCTGAAAAGGGGGAGACAGACAAGCAGTGTAGTAGTTTTGATCGATTGGAATACGAATAAGATCAAAAAGGACATCATTATGGATTAGGGCACACAATGCAATAGCATCGGAACAAGCAAAGCCCAAACAGAGAAAGAGCAATAGCTTCGGCAATGACTGTCAGATATCTGAGCTCAGTTCCAGTCATTCATTCCAGTCCCGGGTAACACAAGAGGAAGAAGCAGATCCATACTTCTCATTTGAATAGATCAGTTGTTTGGCCTAGCTTCGGTACTGCTTTCATTCTATGCGATGTCAGTATCTTTTGTCCTCTTTGTTAGCTGGATGACTTCCGCTATCCGGCCTAGCTTTGGAAAGAAATGGAAGGCATACGTGAGAAGTTAGAAGAGATCTCCCCTTCGACTTAGCTTTGCCTTGCTTTGTTCGGAAAGTGCGCCTGTTTCCCCGCTGCGCGCCCCACCTCTCAACACGTCAAAGTAAGCTCTATATCTTTGTTTCCAAAATCTTTCTCAAGAAATGAATCCGTGCTCAGTCATAAAAGCCTGCTTATGGGACTTTTCTTAAGTGCTGCCGCACTTCCTATCTTCCCATTCAAGTCCTTTGCCAACTCGATCAATGCTACTGGTCACATTTGACAAGAGTTCAAGAACTCAACAGGCACAAAGATTGAGTCCAATTTATTCGCATTCAGGATCCCTCATCATATTCAAAGGACCCCCGCTGCGCGCCCCTCTAACTCAAAAGGTTCTTTCATTGGTCAACCTGAGTTTCTTCAGTGATAGCTGTTTTTTTGATCCTTTCCGTCCTATCTATATAGTCTGGATGTCGACAAGGTCTGGTCAAGCTGACCGCGGAGAAGGGGAACTCCTCCGAGGAACTGTTACCGAGTTTTGCCAACTCATCCCTTGAAATTGGGCATCCCGACGCAGTCTCTTTCGAGGGGTGTGAAAGTAGAGCATGAAGCTAAGTACAAGAGTAGATAGTAAGATGAAAGCCCATGTAAACCAACCTACGAAGATAGTAAGATACTGACATGAAATCAAGGTTCTGAAAGAAAGGTGCCATTAGATCGGATGTTGGGAACATTCCTTCCCAACTCTTTCCTGAGATAGCCCGGGGGAACTTACTTGTGAAGTAAGCAGACTAGGGTATGGGCGTTGAGAGTAGATGGCAATATCTTTCAAAAAAGAAAGAGATATGACCAGCGAACGAAGGCTATAGCATTGGAATTAGGGTTCTCTTCTTCTCTTCCCGCTTTTTCTGCTATTCCTACGCCTCCCTGCCTTTATTTTGATGCTTGCCTGGAAGAAATGGGCAGACAGCAAGCGCCAGAAGGATTGAGAATCAGAGAATAGAAGAAAGGCGCATCTCTAGCCAAAGACTGGCATTCCAGCTCTTCTAGTTAGCCGCGTAGTGGGAATAGCCCCTTCCATTGCCTGAAAGCCAATAAAGAGTGCCTCACGTTCCACTGAACGAGGAAGTGACATAGTTTTTTGACGAGGGGTATGCTTCATATATCTTATTGGCTTAAGCATTCTATTCTTCTGGATTTTGATCCCATTATAAGAATATTTTCCGACATGTTAATAGTGAGGGCCCTATTTCAACATAATCAGATTTTCAACATTAGCACAAGAGCAGATAGGATGGAGACGAGTCTCAGGGCAGGAGAGATTACCTGCTCCGATAACAACTTCCACTTTTCCTATTCCTGTAGCCAGGAGGAATGCAAAGATGCCCCGTTCACTTGAATAGGAACTGGAAAGGCTTAAGATACGAATTAGAATAAGCAGTACTTTCTATCCTTCGGACCGGGGGGATATCACTCATCTGCAATGACATTTGAATAATCAAGGACAACTACTTGGCTCTAAGCCTATCTGCTGTTGAATAACCATAAGTCTTTTCTGTTACAGTAATAGCTGTTGAGTAAATAGAAGCTCTGGTCCTACCTGATTCACTCGTATGATATCGCCGATCGTAGTAGAGTTAGCCATCAGAATAGTGCTCCCAAGCAAGCCCTAGTCAAAAGAAATGCAAAGACAACGCAACTATATATGCGCGATAAGCGCCTCTTCTTCAACTGACCTTGCCTCACTCTTTTCTCCGTATCTTGACTATTGGAAAGAATGCAATCCTACAGCCCTATTTCCCTACTGCGTATAATCACAACGCTAGTCCTACCTATTTGATTCCTAAGCCTATTACTTTGGCTTACCACCAAGCCCTATTCAAATCCAGCAAGTCATTCATATGAGAGTACCAAGCCTCACTGACGACCTATCCCCGGTAGCTAGCCTAGAAGAACGTCAGCCGGTATCGTTACCTCCTTGACCCACTGCCTATCTTGATTTCTATTTGACAGAAACAACTCAGAGATACTTTTCTGAAATTAGACCTAGACCCAATCCATTCAAAGAAGAATATAGATAGTATGGAGTGACCCCCGCTGCGCGCCCCTAGTACTAAGTGAATGAGAGCTGTAAATACCTACTTCTACTAATACCTTGCTTGCCCTACTACTCACGAATACCTATTCTTTGATTCCAATCCCTCGTCGTTGACATAAAGAAAGTCAGACTCTCCCGACCCCGAAGACGTTGTTGCCTACCCTCGCTCCTCCCTATGATGAATTTCCACGCGCCTTGCCTTTGGTTGTTGTTCAGCGAACGGAAGGACTTGATCTCGTAACTAGGTCACTGAATGAATGAGCTTGATTCCAATCTCTGGTTCAGCCTACCTGGCAGGAACAGCCAATTTCTCAATACTCAAATCCTCGAACAGCACCCATACATGTAGCTAGCCCCATACCATAGCTCCGCTTTCGGTGATTATGAATCTCTATCAGACTCTTCTCGAATGAATAGGTTTGTGTGAAATACAAGCTCACGCTTCGGAAACCATTTCCCAATAAATTGAGAGGGTCGCGCAGCGCCGTTGATTTCTAATTTGTGATCTCTAATCGTATCCCAGGTTGAATCCCGACATCTATTTAGGCATGCCTTCATCTTCTTCCAGGGCGACAAATCTCTTTCGTACACCACCAGCTCAGAGGATCCATAACCAACTGAGTCATCTCAGGTTCATTTCCAGAATTATGGTTGCGAGAAGACGACGCCTATTCGCACCAGATCTAGGGGGGTCGTACATGAGCCCTTGCCATCAATAGGGGGACATCCTGCGACTAGCCTCTCACTATCTGCCTACTTACCCGAACCATCGCCCGATGCGACCACCTGCCTAGATATATTCCACATGTCAGCCACCTAGGAACCCCCGTGCTGGAACGTTATGGTCAATCTGACATGAAGCTTTCCCTACGCACACGGCTAGACTTATGTTCGTTTCGGTTTGCAGTCCCAACAACTACAGTGGCATTGGCAATTGTGTGGCCTCGTGATGCGAAATCAACGACCTGAAATACAAGTCCGGTGCTATTCAGCGGTACTTCAGCGACTCCCGAAGGAAGGGGTGACCCTACAGGTTTCAGCCTCGCGCGAGAGAAGCATCCCTACCCTCCAATTGATTATGGACAACCGGGGGTTGGTCGTCCGATAAGCCGAAGCCAGGCACGGTGTAAGCCCCAAGAAGCGTCAAGCTGTCGCTACGTAATGTTCATTGCTACGCCAACCCCTCTGCTTTCACCACCTTACGATGATTCAACGGCAGCAAATTGCTACTCCAAGTTCGTGGTTAGACTGTACATCGCACTATTTCGCTAGAGCCGATACTCCTTTGATACGCCGGCCAGATAGGTCATCTGCACCAGCCACACTCGAAGAAACAAGAAGCAACAATACACGATACGCTAACCGTGAAAGTGGAGTAAATTCCCGATAATATGAAGGAACTGGGAGAAGTAGATAGGCTGTATAGTCTTCACTTCGGCCATTCCCCTCGCTCTTCAGACTGAGCTGAATTGACAATCCTTTCAGTCGCTCCGATCCTTAAGACTTGTTCTCCTCTCGCTCCGGGCTGATACCCGTGTTCAAAACCTGTGAGTCTCGCCTCTCTCCTTGAAAGAATGGTAGGAGGATATCCCCTTGGATTGTCTAGCGGTAATAGAATATTGACTCTGAAACCAGAGTAATCTGCTTAGCTTTGGTTGACCCCGGGATATGCCATTACCACATAACCCGCCCAACTATGATATGTGATATCTCAAGTAGGCATCCATTCTTTCGTTCAGAAGTACTAACCTGGCCCTAGCTTCCAAAGAAAGAACCAGTTACTTAATGTGCCCCGACCAGACTGCTTCGCTCCAGGCGAAACAGATTCCAACCATTCCAGTTTTTCACTACCTTGGCCGGATCCAATCTTGGCTATCACCAAGCCTCCTCCGACGATCTAAACGACATCGTATACTTGAAATCGATCCCAAAGCATTAGCGATCAAAGGCACCTACGGCAGGAGTGGAGAAATGGGAGTGCCGACTCCACCTTCACGGTGAAACAAATCTTACCTTTGGAAATCACCACAGTCCGATTTCTCGGAACGAATTCTGTGGCTGAACCAATGATTTTTGGCAAGGTAGCTAGTGGAGTTAGCGAGGGGACGGTCTCCTTGCACGCTAGCAATACCACATCATCCCCGCTGTGCGCCCCTTCTTTTGACAAGAAGAGAATGCCACCAAGCAACAAAGGACTGGACTCTGTCTTGACCAGCACAATCCTCTGTATTTCCCGGTACTCTCATCTGTCTTTACCAGCTTCGAATCCCAGCACTAGAATCTCTCTGTACCAGCACAATCCTCTTCCGGTGTATTTCACTTCCCCGCTGCGCGCCCCTGCCTATCTAATCAAAAACCTTAGCAGCCCTTGGCATATGAATCACTTTCTTGGGAACGAAGAGGAGATTATCAGTTAGTGAACAGACTTCCTTCTCGCCGGGCGCTAAGCGGTACGGACTCAAAAGCGCATTCCATGTCCGATTCTCTGACATTCAACCCCCGCTGCGCGCCCCTCTGCCCTCTTCCTTCCTTTGCAACTGTCTTGAACTGGTACTTGCTTGACCAGTTAGACCTTTTTCTAGATTGGCCTGCCTGATTCTTGGTTTTTGTCTCTACTGCTTCTAGCTCGCTTAGGCTTTGGTCGGGCTAGTGAAATAGGTCAGGGTTGGTTGACTCCATAAGAGTGCGTGGCTGGCTCCTCTGCTTATTGATAGAGATAGAAGGTCGGGAGCTGGGTGACGAGCATATAGGAACCTTGGAAAGGGAAGTCCTGAAAAGCAAGGCAAGCCTCATAAAGGAAGAAAGGATTTCATTTTCGAACCAAGCTTATTACATTCACTCAGCTATCAAGGTAGGCACCAGCCCTCTGACAAACAGTAAGGAAGAGAATCGAAGGAAAGCTACTTGATTGACTAGACAAAGACTAGCTCAACCTTCGCTAACTACTCCTCGGAAATCACACAAAGAAAGCATCTCTGGCCTTTCCTTTATGACCTATTTTGGTGATGACTCAGACCAGAAAGTGGTTAGCCTTAGCCTCAAGTCTTGTGGCATGCCTTTCATCAAAACTAGACTACCATCTTTCCTCTATAATGAAATCGAATCTTTCTATTCCACTCAAAGAAGCCCTTGCTATCGAGCCACTTAGAGTTCGTAGCACTGGTTCCAGGTATCCCAACCCCGGACCTGATTGGGTATGTTAATCTACCCGTAGAAAGTGCTACTTCCGTAGTCTATTCTGACGCTTGAGGATGATATGGTAATCCATTTCTGACTTACCAGGCCGGGATCTCATCGTTGGTAAGCTTGCTTTCTATGTAGGTAAGATAGCAGGGGTCTCAATCAGGGAAGAAGGGGCGACCCGAGAACGTAATCTGAACCAAGAAATGAAGTCTGACTCAAGCTTCGTTCGCTAGTGCGGGGAGAGATTTGATAATGAGGAGGGCTTGACTGCAACGTCGGATTCGCACAATGTGGGACCCTCTGCGGCTGCCTGGCAAGCAAGTGAGGGACAGGTTGTGCAGATCGTGATCCAGAGTTGAAGGGGTGAGGCAGCCTAAGGCGGAAGCCCATTTCTTCTGCTGTTCAAAGAGAACTATAGCATTTTCTGATGACGAGACAAACACTCTGGATCAAAAAGCACAGGAAAGTAGGTTTCCCATCATTGATTGAGGCTTTTGAACTTCAGGGTGTGATGAAATAGACTATGAGGTATGGTTCGGATTACCTACACCCCAGCATCCGATGAGATTTGAGCCCACGATGATTCAGTATTCGCCCCTCACCAACAAAAGAAGGGGCTAGTACTTTTTCAATCATATCTGAAGTCGAGGTACACTACTGGCTTGGGTGCCCGACACGTACTGCCTTCGGATCGGATGATGAGTCAGTCAGGAGTTTGCTTTCCCGCGGGAAGTGGGCTTGCAGATTCGTCCACCGAGACCAATGATATGGATGGGGACTCACGAGGATTGCGCCAAATGGAGAATGATCTATTCCCCGATTTGCTTTCTTCTCTTTCATATTCAACCAATTTGCCTTGAGGAGTCTGGTCTAGTGATTCACAAGCACGCGCCTGCAGATCAAAAAAGCACGTATCTCTTTTTGAAAAGTGAGCTGACAGTTCAGCTGAAACAAGAATGGGTGGTACTTGACATGCTTCTCTGGCCAATGAAGAATCTACATTTGCAGTTCCACTCTCCGGATATGAGCTAGCTTACTAACAACGAAAACCCCGCTGCGCGCCCCTTGCTTCCTTCATTCAGACTTCTTGATGGATTCCCACCCAATGGTCCACTTAATTGGAATGTTCTCAATCCTAGACTGAGACTAAGTCTTTGGCTCTGCCTCTGCTACCATCTTTCTCCTCTGTCTTGTGAAAAGCTCATTGCCCAAAGGTTGGACTTCTTTGCAAACAACTCATTCTCACATCAACTCCAATGTGATTCTCAAAGTGGCAATGCCCCCTTATGTGAGCTATAGAAAGAGTTGGTTTGAGTTGAATCTAGTGAAGTAGATTCCAAGGTGGACTTACTTTATGCGTTGAGTTCCACAGTGAAACTTCTCTCTCTCAGCAGCAATACTGGAAAAAGAGGGAGTTCTTCCCCTGGCATGAAAGTAGAGATTGACCTTGCAAAGAAGGTTTAGAGCTAAGTGCCAAACTTGATGAATCTAGCCAAAAGCTTTCCCCGCTACCTTGATTTCAGTCGAGTGACTTTCGTTCCTATGTCTCAGGAGATTGGATTGAGTGCTGCCGCTAATGTGGGTCAAAGTGGTGATAGTTCTGATCAGGTTGTGGCTGAGGGAGAGACATCGGTCTGACCTGAGGAGAAAGGCTAGCTTGCTCTAGTCAAGGGGCGCGCAGCGGGGACGCGCCCCCTTCCTGTCCCCTTCTTCAATTGATGTGGAAGAGAGCGGATTCCAGGATTGAGACCAGTTGCTGGCTGGGACTGCTTCCTACCTGAGAGAAGGGAAGAGGCTAGCGAGTGAACTTGGCTTGACGACCAGATCTCTCTCGTCAAAAAAAGAGGAATTCAAAACATCTTCTTTAGTATACGATCCCGCTCAGAGAGCTTCTTCGTCAGCTACTTCTGAATAAGCAGAATAGTTCTCTTTTCTATTTTCTTTCACACGGGGGCACTAATCAAAAGATCCTTTTTGATGTACTAAGTCCCGATAAAGCTGCTGAGACGTAGTTGAGGTGGCAAGAGAGAGCTAATAGACCTGACCGCGCGTTGCGCCCCTACTCACTCCTGACTTCCCAGGATGTGTGAAAGACAGATGGCTGCAAAGCGCCGCAAGACAGATGTGACTCAGCCTTGAGGCATAGTTGAGACCTGACATTGCGGAGTATGTTCTGCCTGACGATCTTCACTTCTTTGAAGAGGTCCCCGCTGCGCGCCCCTCGTCCTGGCGGGTCGGGTGTGGCTATAAGAAACGTCCAATTCAATTAGACTGAAGAGAAGGAAGCCCAGATGCAGAGTCTGATTGTTCTGTGAAGCGTAGTACACGTTTTTCCCCTTTTCCTGCCCTGGCTGATTCGACGCATTAGTCAAATACCAAGAGACATTCGTACCTTTCATTCTCTTCTTCCTGAAATAACGAAAATAGGGACAGGTTCACCCAGTATCTTAGATATATCATGAATAGCGGCTTGTTTTCGATCAACGAAATGGACTCCATTTCGCTTTCTCTTTCCGGAATCGAGGGCTCCTCCCCGATTTCTTCGGCTTCCGGTGCTCTTGATCTTAGCATATCATTGGCCTTCGTACCGCTACTTTCTTCCAAAACTAGGGAAAGTGGGTCCTAACTGATCGGATATGGTGCATGGATTTCGGTGTCTTGGTTTGGTCTTCCAAGGGAGTGGTTTGCAGATCATAGGTAGGTTCATTTTGATAGGTAGTATTGAGAGATCAAAGTGATACAGAATTGTGAACTTTTTGATTCTGACATAGCTGCCTTCGATTTGACGAACCCCGCTGCGCGCCCCTCAACTATGACCTCGAACTGGAGTTAGCTATGCCTCCAAGACGGAGCCTCGATTCAGGCAGTTCCCGGCGCACTCATCAGCAGAGGCCCACTCCTTCCCTTTCCCTTCACTAGCAAAGGGGCGCGCAGCGGGGATCAGCTAGACAGCCTTCCTTACTAGCGTAGCCGATCAGCCAGCTTCTCTTATCGTCCAAGCGAGCACTTTCCACTCCCTTTCTTTGGGTTTTGGCAGGATGTGGAAGCGAGATGGAAGGAAGATGCCGTGGAGTTTGTCTCGGACTCCCTAAACCGGGACATCAAAAGCTCTGCCCAAGCCTGAAGCGGAGGAATAAGAATAGAGACTAAGGCGATAGATAGAATTCCTATTTAGTGACCTTTACCGGGGGCACCCCCATTGATCTAACTGAGTTAACAGCTGGGGCCGACAACAGATGAAATCGCACCAACAGCCTCAATACCAGCGCTTAGGCATCATCACAATGCACTTACTCAACGAACAATACCAACGGACGCGTGAACAAGAACAGCTTTCTCTTGTAACCATGAGTGAATTACACTTCTTTACCTCACTGCTAACCAAAACAATGACAGGATAAAGAGTCTGAACTTTCTCTATCTTTCTTTCCAGTGAGCCGCATATCGGAATCAACATAGAAATGTATGGGAAATGGCTGCTAGTTGAAATGTGAAATACGTTTGGTCAGATTCCCTGATAATGGCATGGCTGAGTTTGATCTATCTTTTGATCGTCCGTCGGTTGGATTTGGATCTTGATCTTTCTTTCTAGTCCACTATGAGGCGGAAGTCCCTGGGGAAGGCAACCCATTGAACTACAAGACTGAGTTATTTGATAATGAACCCGCTGCTGCTTGCTGTTCTTATCCAATAGAAGGACAAAAGAGAGATGCGTGTAGTTATTGACTCTCAGTTTAGAGTCAGTCATGGAAAAGAAAGAGGAGAAGCCAAGCAAGGAAAGCGTTCAAGGCAATAGCGCGCTCCCGCCTCACACAGCTCACAGGCACTACCTGCCCTTCTTGCATTTGTTTTCTTTCAACTGAAATACCTGGACGAGCGTAATACTTGGAAGCTCTCAAAGAAGAGAGCGGCGAGCAAGGAAAGGTTGAGAAGAGAAAGAGTCGGGAGCTGGACGAAATAACACTTTGAGATGGACGGGAGAGGGGCGCGCAGCGGGGGTGCTAAGTAGAAATCTGACAGAAACCGATCGCTTCTATGACACATGGTTGGTACTTGTACTTTTTCCAGCTCAGCTCGGGGCTTTCAACACTTCGCTTCTTGTGAAGCTGCTTGATTCTCTGAACATCGTCGATACACACGACTGTATACTGCTATCTAGATGCGCTAGATAAGCCAACTAGATCTAAACTTTCACTTACCACCTCGAGATACAAAAGAGAAACGTATTCCAGGAATTAGATTCTCATTGGTTCAGTGCGTGCCTAGTTTCCGCTCTTTCTTCAAATAAAGGTTTCTGCTTCTTCAAATGTAGTAATCAGCGAGATGGTTGAGAAGTTCAAAGAATTTGAGTAGTTTGACTATGATGACCTGGTCGAGAGAGTACGATACATCGGTGTAAACAAAGATAGATAAGCCAAGCGCGAGCAACTGCAGTACCAAGAGTATGATACTCGTTTACATTATGTCACTCCTTCCCTTAGGTTGAGCTGAACTCAGGTCTATCCTGGCTCCTCTTGCCGGCCTTATTCGTACCATCTACGTAAGGACGTCTTCAGTTCTGTGATCACACTCATCTAGTCTCGGATGAAAGAAAGTCCGACCAATGATCAAGAAGGAGGAAAAAGCTAACAATCGACGATGATAACATCCCACGCTTCATTCACTCGAAAGCGCTAGTTGCGCACGCTAGTTTTTGACAGTAGCGGTTGAGGTGGAGAAGAGCAGAAAAAGCATCCGCTGACTCTCTCTTGACAAGCGGAAGTCACAGAGTTCGCTAGTGCCGGAAAGGATGGAAAGCAGAATAGGGCTTTGCTGGCTTGTCCCAGAGCTTCTTTCGGCTCTCCTTCTGCTAGGATTGAGGAAGGGTGGTTGCAAGAGTTCGAAGAAGAAGCTGGATCTAATGGATAATGGAACCAAATATGCTACTATATCTACTGGTCTTAGGTATGCTTATGGAGCTGCTTCAAGCTCTCAACCTGGTTAAGATGCTGCCCTTGCTTCTGTCACTATCAAATCTACACCAGGACCTTTGGAACCAAGCTAAGGTCACTAGTGAATCTACGTATGGAGCTGGGCGAAGGTCTCCCTCAGATGGAAAGGAAGCAATACTGGTGGTAGTCGATTGGAGCAAGGCAGTTGCTTTGTTTAATCGATTCCCTTCGCTTCGCTTATTCCTCTTTCTTTCGTTCGTGATTTTTTCGGGAGAAAGAGATATAGCATTTGACCAAGAATCTCAAGGTCTAGGGGCGCGCAGCGGGGAACCTCTCCCTTCCTATTTCCTGCCCAAGTCTCTCAAACAGCCCTCTTTCCCGCCTTCTTCCTTCTCAGACGAAGTCGCCCACACATTTCTGAGATTTCAGTCATCAGCATCGAACTGATAGGACAGCCCCTGATCTTCTCATTCAACTAGGGAGGGATTCCCCTTCATAAAAAGGATTCACAAAATGGGCTCTACTCAAGAGATGGGAGAAAGGATCAACTACGCGAAGGAGAGGCTCGATGTAATTGAGGCGACCTACCTACACCCCCTAACTACCTTGCCGGGCGGTGGATGTTAGACCTCAGTCAGGTAGTCGCAAGCTTGCTCGTGCTTTGATTCGTGCTCCTCAGCCGCGTAATGCCGACATTGAACATTCAAGGGAAATCCTTTTTTTGGGTATACCAGAGGATTTCCGTTCCGCCCTCTTTCTTCAAAATAGCCTGTTAGTCAAGCTAGAAAGCTCCGTCCAATAAAGCCTCGCAGAGGTACTTATATTCCAAATAGGCGCCTTTCCGGTCCCGGTCACCGCTCAATTCATTACATAGATCCTGACGTACTTCCTATTGAAGTCAGCCTTTCTGGATCGAGTCCACCAACCAGTAAGGGGGGTGTTTGAAGTAATCCCGATTCCTCTCTTCCGACGTGATTCTGATGGAATTGGATGGATCCGCTATTAGAGCCACATTACTTGTCAATTCCATAGTACTGAGATGCCTTATGCACTGGAAACAAGCTCACCAACAACCAGAGGCTATCTCCTATTCACTGAACTGAAAGGAAGGATGTGGTCTATCTTATAAGTCTGACCAACAGTCAGGTCTTTCGTCGAAGCAGGAAGGGTGTTGTGAAACGCGTAGACCTCGTCGTACTTTCTCTTTAGGAGAATGGTAACCTACGAAGTAGACAGTCTGGTATTGAAATGCTACCCTTCGGTGAAGTCGTCTGGTCCACTTAGCTTCTGCACCATCGGACCAATACTACTAGTAAAGTCAGTGAGAGAGCAATGCGAACGAAGACCAATCAAGAGGCCCTACTGCGCATTCTCCTGGCTACCTAGTTCACAATGCATGCTAACTAACATCTCTTTACCTAGTACTGACAACCTATCCCTTCAACACCCGCCTTCCATAAGTTCGCTTCGCTCTCTCTTTCTATTTCCACCAAGGTTTGCTTTGTCTCCTGAACGAACAACTTAGTTTCTTTCCAAAATGAATAGAGAAAGAAGAAGTCAAATAAGAGAAGTTTCAGTGGCAGGAAGGCTGCCTATGCTACCCCAACCCAGGAACTCTCATTCATAGGAACGCAAGAAACTGAGTCCCGAAGACCAAACAGAAAATACACATGACCAAAATCACACCTATCAAACGTCAATTGAAATAGTAGAAGGAGAAGTCGCTTATTCTTATCCGATTGCCATTCTTGCAGTGCTCTTCCTGCTGCCGATCGATAGTCAGAATGCTCATTGCTCTTCCTGCTGCCAACAAAGATAGATAAGGACTGCTTGCTTTGCTGTGGACAAGCAGATAGAATGACTGCTGTGTTTGCTACTCATAGAAAGAGAAATGCTAGTTGAGTGACCAATTGTATGAGTGAGGGCGGTCGTGAGCATCCTGCCTGGCCTTTATGGGAATGTCCATCTATCTCGATTTACCTCTTTTTCCGGGGTCTACTCCTCAGCACGCACTCTCATTACGGGGCTGCTTTCGTTCAGTCCGTAAGAAGCCAAATATCTCGGGGATTGGTAGTCCACTATATTCTCCTTCGGCGCATACGATATAGAGAAGGAAGTTGTCTTTGAAAAGGGAAAGGGGGTCCCCGCTGCGCGCCCCTCTTCCTCTATTTTGATTATGGCTTCCGGAGGAGAGGATCCCTTCTCATTCTCTCAGGGCTTTCGATGGACCTTATGATTCACGTATGCCAAAGCATCTTGCCAACCCGGTATTCGTAGATCTGAGATTGGCATGAGATTTGGAATATAAGGAAGAAGGAATGATTACAGGGCAAATTACGCGAAAGGTGGGCCCTCCCTAAGCTAAGCGACCTCCTTGATCAAAGCGACTAGCTGGCCTCTCACCTTCATCCACACACGTAGTGAGATACTAAGATCCCCATCCCGACACCCGAAAGGAAGAAGAATTCCAAATAACCCAAGCACAGAGACACACACGGCAATTTCCAAGAATGAAGAAAACAATACGAAGACAGACGGAAGAAAGAGAAAGGAAAAGGTATCTATTGCGACTATGAATAAGAATGAATTGGTCAAAGAAGGTCGGTCAAAGGATGGAAACTACTAAATCAAGGTACGGAACAGATCCGTAGTTGTTTATTCTCTCAACACTTCTCAGAAAAAGTCGTTCGATTCGGAGGTGGGGGTGAGAACTCCAAAATAGGATGCTGGAGATTCATCCCCTTGGTTGCTAGGTCTTTATCCCTTTGATTTGATTGGTACGACTCAAACCAAGACTTCGGAAATGGGTATGGATCAGAAACATAGGATTCCCGGGGAAAGAAAGGTTGGTTCGTGTCCATTGGGTCGCTTGGAGATTTGTGCTGGCGTCAAATAGCCTAATTGATTCACTGAACCTGGGAACGAGGGGCGCGCAGCGGGGGTAATGTTCACTTCTTACTGGATATGCATATGCATGAGTTTATGGACAAACTAGATAAGAGTAGTAGTAGCAGTAGGGGATAACGAAATTCTCCGATGAGGAAAGTGCTTGTCTTTGGTCTTTCCATTTCTTGTGACTAGGGAAATAGGCTCTGGTAGCTAAGTCAAATAGGCCGGTATCAGTAGTTCTGACACCCCCTTTCTTGACCCCTTGACCCCCAAGACCCTATCCGGCACACTCTACTCCCGGTTTGAGTCAACATCAAAGAAATCCGACTCCACTCTCCCGGCGTATTGGAAGAATTGGCAATCCCTCCCATAGCTGTAGATAAAGCTTTCACTCTTTCGAAAGAGAATATCCCTGCCCTCTCCTGGAAGGTTGAATATAGTTATCAGAGTTGCGTCTGCATGAAGAATGTTAGAGAAAGACCTGTTCAATAAGGGATCTGGACTGCCAGATTTCAACACCTACCTCTGCCCCTCCCTCTGTACTTCTAGCATTTCAGAGCTGACTCTGTTGGCTTTGCATAAAGAATGGGAATGGAACTCGTGATGATTTTCAAGTGTATTTGATGAGTAGTTTAAGAAATGGGAATAGCACAGAAAGATGAATCCTCAAGTTAGTGTTTATTGGTCAACTAAGTATTTGTCTTCCGCTCCCGCTCTACCACAACGCTGGATTCCGTATGGTTGGCTAAAGAACTACTCAAAATATGGGTTGCGGATCCTCTTACTCACCTTTCGAGATCTTGTTTTACTATATTCTATGATTGAATTGTTTTGACTTCGCTTAGCCAATTATGAGATTCAGTGCTTGATTGTGAAGAAAGAGTCGTTGTGCTTTACGTGTTTACAGGTTCGGAAAGACAAAGGGATTTATAGAAGAAGAAGAAATAGTAGGCCTGAAGTGCCGGGCGGGATGGAATCCTTCGAAAGAGCTTGTTATTTGCAAGGCCTAAGATCTAGATGTGACTTCTCCACTGCGGAATCAAGTTCACTAGGACTTCGCGACCTCTTTGCCTTGATCTATGTGATGAATCCCCTACCGGCAGGACGAACTGGAATGACTGAATAGTTCCTCGTATCAGTCCATCTTTCTATTCCAAAACAATCGATCTGCAAACCGCAAGCAGCAGCCCTAGGTTGAGAACTTAGACAACGCCCTTCTTCACGGTTTCACCTTATTGAAACATCAAAAGCCTACCGCCTATCTCTTTGAACGAAGAATTCCCTAGCCGAAGAAAGGATCCATTGCAAGCTGGGTGACACGTATAAGCTCTACGCCGTCGGAACAAAAAGTAAGAAGTGCTTTGCATGTAGTGTGGGTGAGGGGCGCGCAGCGGGGCATACATCAACAACATTCGTACGCTTCCCTTTTACTCAGCTTGATATTGAATGGAAGCTCTTTTTTCTGACACTGGTGTAGTTACAGAGTAGGCGTGGCTTATTCAACTCGAGTTCGCCACAGAAGCCCTCTCTGGAACCGAAGCCAAGGCCATCAAAGAAAGGCAAAAGCCAGAGTGCCCTCTCTGGACCTCTTCCCAAAGAAGGAGAATCATAATATCTTCCGCGTGAGCGCAAATACCTTTCGCATAACCAAATAGTTGTGAAGGATTTCGATGCCCAAGCCAAGTTGTTCAGTTGAATCTTTTTCTTCATCTAAGAAGAAGATTTGTCAGCAGCTCTTGATGTTTTTGAATCTGCTAAAGTCAAGGGCCCCGCTGCGCGCCCCTCGACTTCTGTGCAAAGAAAGTGGAAACTAATCTCCGAGTTCGTGTCCCAGATGGTTTCTTCTCTTCACGAATCACTATTCATTCCCAGGATCTGGATATGTACTTTGAGCTAAAGATCTTTCGATTCCTATAGGTCTCTTAGAGAAGCTGGGACGGGTGGTGCCCTCTTTCTTGCGGGGGCAGTCAGGGGCAGTGGAACATTTGAAAGAGATCGTAATCGGAACTAGCAACATATGACGTTACAGAAACTACATCGGAAACAACCTTGCATTCAAGTCTGATCCGGGATGAATTCAAGAGTGGGGGGCTTTTTGTCATTCATTGAAATGAATCGACTGACTAAAGATTGATAAGTAAATGGGCAACTTTCCATATTGAAAAGATTCACCGAATGGGATTCTCCAATCATATCATTTTCTTCCGCCCTGGCAAAAGCATCACTCTCATAGACTTCCTATTCTTTCCTCTGATCAAAGTGGGGCATCGCTCTTCGACTTTTATTACCATTTCTTTATTGTCCTCCACTCACTCGCGGCTAATGCTGAGCAAGGTTAGCTAGAGCATCAGCAAGCGAATTGGCTCTTCTAGGAAGATGAGTGATCCTAACGATCACAAAACAAGAGAAATCTGAGCCATGTCATGCGCCTGAGGTTATAGGCTTTCGACTCGGTAGAATTTGCTGACAACTCGGAATCGCCATAAATATCTATACAGACGATTGATGCCAAAATCCAAAGCTAATTGGAATCCCAGAATTAGCATATTCGGCCTCATTGTTCGTGAAAACCTTCCACATAGAACTAATATTTATGGCAAAGTAGTATGAACTGGCCTTTTTGGGGTTATATTCAGATAATCCTGACTCCTGCTCTTGTGGTTTTGGTTTTTGAGGCACCCTCGAAGTACATCTGCCATGGTGTGAGCATTTGACTGGCCAATACCTCTTTTTCAGGCAGCTGAGATGTCTTGGTCTGCGGGAATCGGATGAGCTGCTATGACAAATCAGCGAGCGCTTTCCCTTTCAGACGAGAAGGAGGCGGGAAGGGCATATCAAGTTGAGAATATGGAATGCGTGTAGTTTGTCGATAAAGTACGAGAACTTCCATCCTGACCGGGAGAGAGCACAAAGATTGACTACGAGAGAGAGCTGACTGGCAAAAAGAGAAATGCAGACTTTTGAACTGGCACTAGCGATTGCCTTTTCCCGAAAATGTGACAAGAAAATTGCCACGAGGACCTTGGACTAACCAAAAAAGACCCAAAACAACAAGAGATTTGATCATTGTAGACGAAGAATGAATCGTATCCCGTATCACAAAAACGAAACTGAGTGGCCGTGCGCTATCTTAAAGACCACATGAAAATAGGTGTTATCCCATTGCAAAGAGTCAGAGTCCGCTGCCCCTAAGTTCAACTATTGAAATGTGCCGGAGAAGAAGTCAGTCAATCTATGGCTTGATCCTCACCATCACAAAGCCTAGTCTCAGAATTGTGTCCACTGATATATACCGCGTCTTGTTCCCACTTTGCGCCACTCTGAGGTCTTGGCCGAAGCCCGAATAGGAGCTCTGACACTAATCAATTACATAGATAGAAAGCTGTGGCAATTGAAGAAAAAGCGCCGCTCCTTCCGGGAGAAGGCCGCCGCAAAGACAAACTGCGCCCCAGCCTGCTTTCGACGTTTTTCTTTTTTCGATCAAGAAAGACAAAAGAAAGACACGACAGGTTGACACCTTCAAGTATACAGACAGGTTCCTTCCATTTGATGAGGAAAAGAAAGACGAGCTCTTCTTATTATTTAGTGGTAGTATCTCAAGACAGAGAAACATTGAGTCTGGCGATTAGCACGTTTGAAAAGCGGTTCTCATTTTGATTAGAACGAAGCCTATATGAAATGGAGGGATTCCGCACGCACCCCCGAAGAAGAAAGTCGAGTAGTGTACTTTCACGCACCACTGAAGCGCCAGCAAACAATATTTCATAAATAGATACAAATCCTGGATTGATGGAGTAATTGATCTTGGAAGCGCCAGTGGTCATTCGGAATGTTCGAAATGAAATGCGACACACATGCTATGACTCCCTGACTTTGACTTGCTCTATCTTATCTCCTCTGGTTCTTGTTTGTCCTATTAAGGAGCACATATTCTCAATCAAGAATTGGTGGATTTTCTTCTTGTTCGACTTTTCATAAATAGTCTGTCTATTTCATTCATTACTGGCGCTTGTGCATATTATCATCAATAGTGTATTTGGTGAATATATATAAGAGTATATAAAGTGAATATAATAGATTATGGAATTCTCTGTGTTCACTTTTTGCTTCTTGTTTCTCAATCTACCATCAAGACAAAGCGGGCACTATGGTGAGACGTGAAAACACCCGATCCCTTTCCGACCTCGTGCAGTGAAATCGTCTTGCGCCATATGTACTGAAATTATTCGGGAGACATGGGAAAAGCCCGGGAAGACAGAATGAAATGAAGGGGCGCGCAGCGGGGAAAGCAAGTACTGAGTAGTCTCATAAGAAGCTGCTTCCTTCGAAAGTGAGTTAGAGTAATGCGCCAGAGGGGCGCGCAGCGGGGAACTCTTCAGGTTATCTAGCCCATGAATCCGAATAAAAGGAAGAGACGATCAACGTTGTACTCCTAACAGAGCTCCAAACTCTACGAATCAGATAGCAAGGAGATGCTGCTTAACCAGCATCAGATTTGGGGGGGGCGTCAGCACCTCTTTCTCTATCCCTGACCACTCTGAACATTGGTTTCGAATTCGAGGCCCCTTGTGAACATGCTGACTGACGACATCAAAAAGCAATCAACAATGGGAGTTGGAAGTAGCTCAAAAACCAGACTGAGGTATATGGGCCTCCTACCGTATACTACAAACAAGCCCCGACCGAGGGCACCAAGACCAAGGTCAGTATTGAAGGCAGATTCCGAGCTTGGATAGATACCCGACCCGAGAAAGATTTCTCACTATCCTTCTGGGTCTTTCTAGGCAGCAAGGGAAGCAGACGCAGATCAAGCAACAGATCCCAAGCTCATAATTGGAAATGTTCCTGAGTTGGTTGGATACTTTTCAGGAAGATCAAAGGGGACTTCTCTTCTCCGACGCCGCTCATACGTCATTGGTGCTTGACGACTGAACCTTGACGAGGACTCCCTTCTTTCTCGCCCAACCAAGGACCACTCGGGGATGAATGCTAGCTGCGGAGATGAATGTTCCTGCTGTCAAGTTGACCGCTAAGCCTTCAAGTTTCTTGCTTCCGATCACTCTGCAGAAATCAAACCTTATTTAGCGTGATATACATCTAGATAAGAGTCGAAGAATAGCGAGAAAAAAGACATAGAATTTCAAAGATCAAATACATAGTTCGATTCTCCCGTCTTCTCAGGAAGCTACACACCCAGCAGGAGCTCAGAGGAAAGCTCTCAACAAGGGCTAATCGGGACCAGCAGGCAGCATAAGGCCCAGTCCTGGATGAGGAAGACGAAGCTACTAGCACAAGCATCTGGCTTGACAATTCCATTCTCCATCCTAGAGAATCAGTGGCTTACCTTAGATTTGAGGTAGCTCTCGTGCGTTATGAGTAGAAGGCTCTTTCAGTCCCCGCTGCGCGCCCCTTATTCAAAGCATAGGCTTTTTCTTGACCAAAGCAGTTGTGAAGCTCAGATACCAAAAGTCAAAGCCCGAGCCAGAGGCTATCCCAGACCCCGGATTTACCAGAGCCCAAGGCAGTTACGAATGACAAAACGGCGCACTTCAATAAACTAAGTTCAAATCATCTGGCCTAGGTCTTTCCATAGATGAGTTCGGCTTCTTGATTGGCATAACAATAGTATAGAAAGGCGAGATCTCACTTTACTGGCTTCTGTGCCCGGAATAGTATAGGCATTGGCTTCTCCTTTCTCGGCATCTACTTCACATTAATATGGAAAGAATAGGAGGCAAATCGGAACTCACTTCCCTTGAACTAGTTGGTACGAAGAGCCAGTAAGATTACGGGGAGAGGGGCGCGCAGCGGGGACTCAGATAAGGCGACGAACGATCTCTTTGCTTTGATATTGCAGTTCACTCTCCAGCGGTACCAATTGATAGATAGGATTGTGAATGAACTGGTGCAGAGTTTCCTGAAGGAAATCTAGTTGATTTGGGTGATTTGGCTTTTTATCCAAATGAATCGAAACCAACAAAACCAACCATGAAATCGGTAGAATCAGTATGACCGAAGCCGCCTGGCTGCTAAACAACAACATTCCCGACTGATGACCTTCTGTCCTTTTATCTAGAATCAGATTGTGGACTGCCACTACTAGTCTCCGGAAAATCCACTTTCTTCAAAGTGCCGGTAGTTCTTTTGAGTAGTCAAAAGCAAGTCGACAGGATCCTCCTTTGATTTGAGTGAGAAATTGGTCAAAGCTTGAACGTCTTCTTTCTTGAACATGCGCCGTAGCGCTACTGGTAATAGAGGCAAGCGGCGGTTTACTATAACCAAAGCGATCCAACTACTTGAGACCACCACACCGACGACATGTCGGATACTTTAGCAAGCCACTCTGGGAAACTGAAGTCGGTGATACATCCTTCGGCCTCTTTTGACTCTATCCCTGCTGGTAGGAGTTACCATGCTAACTGCCACCATTGCGATAACACTACAAACAGCTCCATCCGGGCATTAGGCCTCAAATAGCCTTTTTCATTAGAGGAGGGAAGAAGTTAGCCGGGAATAGGAAAGCCGTGGTTGGGTAATAGAATTCTGATAGGGATGTTGACGATGAAGGAAGAATAGATGCGCCGAGGCCGAGACACTACTCACCTTCCTCGCTGGACTGATCGTATGTTTTTGAGCTTTCTTGCTGGGACAGATGAGGCTTCTTTATAGCAGCCTTCCATTCCAATAGAGGCAACTAGGGCACGTGGAGAGCATTAAGCTCCTTGTTCTGTCTGAGGTAAACGACTAACGAAAGAGGAGAGGTCTACGTTCATAAGTCAAGACATGATGTGAAGCAAGCAAATAAGAGAAAGATTACGGAAGGTTTCACTTGGAGTATTGGTTGGCAAAGCTGGAAACTTCAGTTCATAAGCAAAGCCAGGATAATTGGGTTATGTGGAAGACACTGAGTTGGGGAAGCTGCTATTGAATTCATCTTTTGTTTCATAAATCAATCCCAATCTTTCGCAATTCTTCTGTCACGAGAGAGGACCAAGGAAAACACTGAGGTAGTCCATAGAAACTTTCTTCTGAACTATACACTTATCAAAGGAAAGACATGGGAACTTTTTGAAGGAAATAGGAAGGAAAGCTTCTAATGAGGTCCTTTGTGATGCAATTTGGTTTTCAATGATTGAATAATATATAAATTCCCAGAGATGAGGCGAAGGGGACAGATAAGAGGTGGGAGTCAGGGTATCTGGCAAAGAGGTTTATGAATGAGCTGCTAGCAGAGGCGTCAACTGACGGAAGCTAGCTAGTGGAAGGCTTCACAGTCCTCCCTTACTAGCATCCCATATCTCTTTTGTGTTCGGCTTTTTGCCCTCCCTGCCCTGCCTTGCTCTTCAATCCCCTTGAGCATCATTGGACGTTCGTTGTGAAAGGGATCCTTCGCTATCTCAAGGCTACCATAACTCATGGGCTTCCGGCACTCCCCAATAAACCTCACAATGTTGGGTGCTTTGGTCAAGACAAGTGGGTTTTTCTCCAGTATGTCACTACAGATTCAAAAGCGAGAACCTCTTGCATCTTTTGACTCCTATTTGCCTAAGTCAACTTTCAATCGGATCTGCTACTCATACGTGTCAAAGCCAGACTTGCTTTCGTTTCTAGGTCCCCGCTGTGCGCCCCTCCACCGACCACAAAAGCGGTGCGATATACTGCTCATGGAGGAGTTCCTCTCAGCAGCAGAAGGCATGGCACGGTACTCCGCTTATGCACTAGAGCGAGCAATTGCCGGTTGCTTTTGAGCACTCCATGAGAGTTTGCACCAAAAAACACACAATAGCCGGTTGTTGATCTTCGGGTGTCAGGACATCCAGCCCAATCAGAAAAGACATCAAGATGAATGGCACTTTGTGTTCTAATGTGTCAACCATGTGCAATACAGCCTTTGACATAACGTAGAATTCTTTTCACGGCCTCTAATATAAGAAGGACAGTGCATGTACTGACATACAAGATTGACAGCAAAAGAGAAATCTGGACGAGTCATAGTTCAATATTGTAATGCTCCTACAATGCTTCGATAAAATGATGGATCAACTACAGAAGAGTTCTTTTTGGTATAAGAAAGATTATGCTTTTGTGCAAGGGGAGTTGAAACAAGCTTACAATCAGTCATGGAGGCCCGATCCCCAATTTCACGAGCATATTTAGCTTGAGATAAGAAAATACCAGTTGAGGATCTAATAGCTTAAATACTGATAAAATAATGGGGATAACCTAAATCATTAAGAGAAAATGATGAACCAAGTCATTTCATTAATCTACAAATCAAAGATGAGTTAGATCCAGTGACAATAATATCATAAACATAGATAAGCATCAAAATTGGACCATGAGAGCAATTTCAAAGAAATAAAGAAGAGTCAGCTTTACTACAATGAAAACCTAAACCAAATCAATATTGAGACAAACGGTCAAACCAAGCTCTAGGAGCTTGCTTCAGTCCATATCAAGTACGTTTAAACAGACAAACATGGTCGGGATATTGAAGGTCAACAAAACCTGTCCTTAACGGAATAGTACCAGAAAGCTCATTATTTGATAGATCAAGGGATTCCCACAAATGTCAAAATCCAATGTTATCCGGGATGTTTCCACTCAATTTGTTTCCAGACAAATGAAGGTTCACAAGACCAACAAGAGCTCCGATTTCTTCTGGGATACCCCCAATTCCACTATTGCAGGACAAGTCAAGACTTGAAAGGTAACAGAATGAGAAGTCAGATTGAATTATATGACTATCTTTTTTACATATGCTCTAAGGGCACCCTTTACCAAGTACCAACATCTAAGTTGAAAGAGTTCATCCCACACTTGTCCATATTTGCAATAAGAAATTGAACCCATAGTTCCTTTTTTTTGAAGCTATGCAAAGAAAGAGCCTATCATAAGCCAATACCATTTTATAAGCAACGAAAAGCCGAAGCGCTCTATTCCGCCGCAGTCTACTCTTTATTACTTCTCACCCTCTTCCCATCCTACCCAATTTGATACAAGCACCTCTTAAGCGAATCAACCATCGGTCAAAACGTATACCCCACCTCGGGCCCACAATCAGTGAACGGGTAATACTGGCAAATCTCGTGGCAGCCACCCTTGCACCAGACATCATAGCCTCGAGAGTTCTTTTATACAAACCCTGAGCTCGAATCGTCTACAAACACATCTAGCGAGTTTGAAAAGCTGACCAGTTCAGACTGTCCCGGTGGGGCCAACACCATCACCTTGGGCTGGGCCCCAGTTCCCTTTATCTGCCCATGCATGGCCCATCTATGGCCACCAAGAAGCACACATTCTCTCTAAAGCTTTCACTTTCTTCAAACAAATGCTTTATAGCTTCAAACATTCAAGGGTTCCCCTCATCCTTCACTAGCCTCCCGGCTAAACCGAACACAAGTGACACGTTTTGGGATACCCCTCTTTTCCTATACTCCGCCACTCTTAGTATATCCAGCATGTACACACTCTCATCTACACCGTGACAATCACATGGACCCCGTCTTCTCAAACCATGTCAATCCTTCTTAGCACATACCCTACATAATGGCTCGGCGCGACATGGTGTGCATAGTTTTGAAACAACTTCACCTCGCCTATCACCTTAGCAACTTGCTCATATACAATCTTCTTTCTCTGCTCGTGAGGCTCAGTGAAAAGTCTTGTACAATATATTAATGTATTGTCTCCTAAGCACCATGAAAGCACCACATTCAAAGAGTTTCTTGCATATGAATGGTCTAAGGCAACACTTACGGAATGGATGACATCAAAGGGCTTATCTGAGTGGAAAACACGGAATTGCTCCCATGCTAATGATTGGTTTAGAAATCCGGCTTTCGTAGGAGTCGAGTCGTCACATGAAAGAACACGTTATCTAGGGTTTGATTAGGTGAGTTTGACGTGAATATATAGATCTTATTATGACCCCTCTGAGCTAGGTAGGGCTAAATGTAGGGTTCGTGCGTGCCGACCCACAGCCGGTGTCTCTTTCAGCAGAACTCTTACAGCCATCGAGGATGAGTCTCCTAGTCCACATCCTGCTGCACCTGATGGTCATCAATCCGCTCTCAAGTACTACACTCGCCGGCCTAAAACCAAAGCTGCTCCTTCAGCTGATTTACCATCATCTTCTCCTCAGCCGAGTCTTCCTCCTGATCAGGAAGCTCCTATTGATTTATGAAGAGGAGTACGTTCCTTTACTACTAATCGGTTCCTTCCCTCTCTCTGAACCGGGTGCTGCTATCCCATGGTGCATCCCTTCCCTGTGTTTGAATAGAACTAGGTTGTGTTAGTACTTATATTAGTAGTCTCGGCTGTCAGTAGGTCCCCTGAGTCCTGATATTAGTAGTGTGGGTTCCCTTTTGACTAGGTAAGGTGAGTCAAGTTGGTTTTCAATCTGTGTTTGTTGATTATTTGTTTGCCTGTTGTTAATATGTGGTTGACTCTGTGTTGTATTATGTGTTTTTTCTCTGTGTCTGTTATATGGTTTCATCTGTGTATGTGTTGAAAGAAAGAGCTGAGATTTGAGTACCTAAAACGCAGTAATGTGGTTGTAGGCAGTTTATGTGTTTCGGTGGGCGAGTGCATGAATTGACTTGCTTGATTTACGGCAAAAGTGATGTCGGGTCGAAAGATAGTAGCATACTGTAGTTCCCCAACAATACTGCGATAGAGAGATGGATCCGAGAGAGGGTAACCATGATGTTGAGATATAGCTTGGGGCCATAGGGGTAGGACAAGGTTGAGCCTCATTCATTTGAGCTCGGTTTCATAGATTTGGAATATATTGGCTTGAATCTCGGTGGAAGCCAGTAGAAGTCGAATTACATTCAATACCGAGAAAAGAAGAGGGGCGCGCAGCGGGGAAAGAAAGTACACAATTACACATAGGAGCACACAATATACTTATCCAGGCCCGGCTTTAGGAAGAAAGCAAGCAATTGACTTATTTAGGTACGGCTTTAGGGTGATAGTACTGAATCAACTTATCCAGCTCAGGGGTTACCATGAAAGCACCAATTCTTAGCCACTTACTCGTCAAAATGGCGGCCATTTCAAAGGATCGAGCTGGCACTACGGCAGTGAATCAAAGAAATGTGGGAAGTGACAAACTCACCGACCTCCCTCCGAGAGATGTGTTTTGGGTTGCGGCTAAGCTTCCTCGGGAAGAAGAATGCACCATTCAGAATGAAAACGGAGTCTCCTGTCTCTCCTAGTTGGTCAGCAACATCCCTTTTTGTGCCTTCTCATAGCAAGAGCCAGAGATCTGTTTCATAAGAAGACAATCTTTCCAGTGAACTTCAGCCCTCCTTTGAGGTTCGTGAGGTGGCCAAACCATCCTTCCCAACGAGTCAATAATTATCAATTGGTGGAGCGGAGTGATCCTAGTAGAATGTTGAGACTAAGCAATCTGAGTATAATGTTTCTTGATAGCTATATGGGAGAAGAGAACCATTAGTAGTCTCCAAAAGAGTAAGGACTGATGTGGCTGGCAACAAAAGTCACTATCTCGAATAATCATGTACTGATTCGCTCGTTGATCAATCATTCCCTTGCCCAACTCAATAAGCTGACACACAATTCAAAGGATTGACCTAAGGGCAAGACCTCTCGTATACTTTATTGTCTACTACTTTCTTGAGGTTTCTCGAAGACCTTCGGCTTAGACCACGTCCCGCCTCTGGGTCGAGCTTCGCTTCTTGAACTAAGTCCTGTCTTTCTGAATTGGCTCGATTAGACTGGCAAGGATTCTTCCTTCCCAAAAGCAGGACCTATTCTCGAGACCGTAGTGGAAGTGCTCCTCCCTATTCCCTTAGTTGGATTTCGGAAATGTGTATTTAAATAGACCTATCATGAATACCTCCTTTCCTTCGGAACCTTTACTAACTAGCGTACCTCCCTCGTTATCAGTCTGATCATAAGCCCAACATCCTGGAAATTCATGCTAATCATACCTCTGTGAATAAGCTCTTTCGATTTGCCAAATCTTCTTATCTGACCTGAGCTTCTGGTAGATTCCAATCATTCTTCTCTCATACCACTCTGTCTTGGAACCTTGTCAATGAACAGCCCACAACTGATGGAAATTACTATATGATAGAATACCTGGTGCTGATTCTCGAAACACAAGTGCTTTTTCGTGATGTACTCGAAGAGGAAAGGAAGTAGCTATGTCAAGAGAAAGAGTCAGATTGTGAAACGACTCATTGTGATGTAATACCTTGCGATCATATCATATAATATCATAGGTGGATCGAGAGGGAGGGCACCGAGAGGTGGGGGATGAGAGGGGCGCGCAGCGGGGGTGGGCTCATCACCATAGATACTATTTGTACAAATCCAATTTCATGACAAATCTTGGCGCTTTAGATCTTTCATGATGTCCTTGGTACTGGCGGCATGCCTATTGGTATTTGATTCACGATCTTATTTATATTGATATGTTGATTGATATTTCTATTTCTATTTTGTAGGGTCTGTGTATGGGTAACCACGGCTCTCGTATTCCGATTTCCACTCATAATATGTGGAGCCAGTGTCCGGGGCTGCAGTTTGACCTTTATCACTAAACCAACAAAACTCACAAAACCAAAACAATACAGCTACTTGTGTCGTCGCAAAGGCTTGGGCTGATGCTGATGGCTGGGATTATGAACGGAACTTTGGCTATTGGTCTTCAACTGATTACTCGAATTCATCCTTTTCTGTTTATTGGCCCGGTCTGTCTGGATAACCGGACTGCTTCGAATCTTCAACTTCGGGCTGTCTTGCTCCGGCTGCAGGGTTCCTCGCTGACTGAATAAATCAAGAAAAGTTCGCCCTAATGCTGTGACTAATATCATTATACCACACCAGCTGGTCTGTCCCCAGTTCTTTTGAATGGTGAGTATCCAGGCTATTGATGAGTGGTCTTTCATTCTCCAAATATGACACCGTGGTCACTCATGGAAATTTGCCAGCTTCTTGACCTTTATAGGTTACTCCTTTTTGTGTTGTAGCATGCTATGTCTGCTCCCGCTTGCGAATGCCCCAATCTCTAAACTCTTCCTATTCAAAGGGGCGTGGGCCAGTGCGGCACTATTCATTTTCTTCTCGGCGTCAATTTCTATTTTGATCTTTGGCTATCAAAAGTCTTCCTGAATGGAATCTCTCAATAAGTCCAATATTATTCCATCGTTGAAGCGTACGAAAGTTCCAAAGGGAAAGAGAAGTCGTCCTTTTATGAGTACATGCTTGCTTCTCATGCATTTTCCCTGTCACCGAGGTTTGCCTCAGACCTATTGAAATGAAAGATGGAAATTCAGAAATAGCTAGATTGAGTAGTACATCAACAACATATAGGACTATTTGACTCCTGGAGCCCCATCTCTTGTCTTGAGCTCAGTGGGATATAATGAATTGAACTTTCAGTTAGTGTCCAAATGCCGCTATATGCTGCCACACATTGACTTCGATGTAGGTCAAGATGTTCCCTGGGGGAATTCCTTCACATCCCTTATCGCGTCAATTTCAGTTCTTTATAAGAGCAGTAGTCATATCCTTCTTCGTACTTCAGTCAGTGATCTAGAATAAGAAAAATGCCCTTGTTAAGTATCACTTCTTGGAATGAATGAAGAACTAGAACTTCTGATGAACTAACGGGTCTTTGTGAATCTACGAAATTATAGGCACTTGATAGAGAGAACAAGAATGAGAACTGAGACCTAGCGAATCTACTTGCCTAGAACACATTTTCTCTTTCCTTGCGGGCAGTTCTGTGAAGTAGAAATTCTCACCCCAAGAAAAGAGGAATTCCTTTGGTTCTGAATCCCCGCTGCGCGCCCCTCTTCCTTAGGGCAAATCCAATTCATTCCTTTTCTCGTACGGTGAGTGATGATCTGGATTGACCAAGAGATCAGGGAGCTAGAGTTCCAAAAGTAAGGGCTCCGAGACCAAGCAAGGAAATAGGGAGGGAGTGCACCTTCATAGCGAAAACGCAGTTCTAGGCTGACGCGGGGAAGTAGATCCACGGGCAAGACACAGAATAGCTACCCGAGAAAGTCAGACAAGAAAGGTTGAGGCAAGCTTAGTAAAATCAACGGAATAAGGCACCTCAACGAATCCAAAAGAGAAGGCTTTTCCCTACTCACCTCAATGCTATGGGATCTGAACCCCGGATCTCCCCTCCTGGTAGTAGAGTGGCTTGACGCTGAAGGGATAAAAGAAAGACAGTCGATTTCTCTTCGATCCTTTCCTGTTTTTGCTGCACATATTCCAATATAGAGAAGTGCGCTTTGAAAGCGCATGAATCACGCTATTCAGTGAAGGGAAGGTCACAGGGGGACACCCGCACAGGAATGAGTGCTGGAAGCCCTAAGAGTCAGCAGAAAATGCGCCAGTAGCCCCAAGCTGATTCGATGACCTTCTTTCGTCTACTCTTTTTTGGGACTCCTTCTCAGGTCAATCTGCTTCATGCAATCCCGCCCTTCTCCACTTTGCTCACTGATTCCAAGCCCCAGGACTACTCTTCCCGCACTTCCCTAGTCACCAGAAAAGACCTCTGCCCCATACTTGACTAGTCCTTCTCTTTCGTACTCTTTCCTTCGAACCTTCTTTTGAGAATTAATAGACGTATCTCTCATCTGGCGCATAGAGTCGCCTGGCCCTTACTTGGTGGAATGGAATCGTAGTTCAATCCCATGAAAAGGAGAATGAATGATCGATTCTCTTTAGATGTCCGCGGAAAGTATCTCAACAATTTCCTTTCTTTCTCAATTTATCTTTCCCCGATATTACATTACTGCCCAAAATTGTTCTGCAAGTTTGATCGAGTGGAGACTGGACTTGACGGGCAAGCCCACCGCTCCTTCCAAGGCGTAGGATGACCATCCATCACAATTAGTTGAAGTTGTGTCTCAAGTGAAGTCAGGGGCAATGCGAGACGCAACTGAGCCCCATGTACTAGATCCGATCGAAGGGAGGGGGAACTTGAGAGGGACCAAGTGAAAGAGCAATGCTTTTCTGGCGCATCTTCCTTCTTCATCTCAGAGCATTGTCGAATCCAAGTAAGGTGAGAAAAAATCCACCTTCTTATTCATCTAAAAGTGCAGTTTGATTCAGAAAGGATGTCCGCCAAAAGCTGTCAGTATGAGAATGGTGAACAGAAAGCCTATGATTCGGAATTTCCCCGCTACTCCGCAAAACCAAAGTCAAAAGTTTGAACATTTCCATCACATCGAAAAAGAGTCGTCCTTCCTTCCTTGGTCTTGTGAACTACTACTGGTGATTCCTCCAAGGCTGCGAGAGCCGTCCCATCTTTCTGCTCCAAAATCGAGGCACTTGGAGTTAGACAATCGAGGAAACAAGTTCCTTGCGGCCCAGGCCAAGTTTCTTATCGATAGCGCAATGCTCGGAAATCAGAAACTGGGGAATCAAGCACGAAAGCCAGGGGCGCGTAGCGGGGCCTAGCTTTATGGTCAATCAAATATCTCGCTCGACTAGATCCTATTCTAGATGGATGAGAAAGCTTACCAACGCGTGATTCCATGCCTGACTTTCCCGGGAATCGATAGATGTTATCATGGAGCAGTAACTAGGTCCAGTGTCAAATGACGGAGTCTCAATCTCTCACATCGAGCTAATCAAAAAGATCACTGATACCGGATTGGAGTCTGCTTCTCGAACATGAAAGGAATTCTCGATCACCAGAAATATGGAAAAACCCGCCCGAAAGATATATATTGAGTAGTCCAAATCAAAAGCAAAAGAAGAATCAAGGTTTGGATCCCCGACTTGAACTCAAAGCACACTTTATCTCTCTCTTCCCTGACGGTGAACTCAACCCACACCAACAGTTCATCACTTACACCGACTTGATACTCTACCATCCTAGGCTTGGCGAGACCATTTCGACTCATGGCTCAGCTCTTATTGGGCGCTGGCTTTTCGACATTAGGCTAGGTGCAGTGACAAAGAGCTTGATCAAGCATTATGAAGCATCTCAACGGCAATTTCGACTCAGCTTGCAGAAGACCGTCAAAGCCTCCTCCTTTGTTCACCTTTCCTTTTGAGCACTGAGGCCCTCTCAAGCGAGTAGACTAGGTTCTTTGTTACTTCCTGCTTTCCCGAGCCGGCAGAAACTGAAACATAACATCCGTGGTCGAGTTCTTAGGCGCCGATTTGCAAATGATTTTGTCCCCGCTAGAAATCAAGATGATCCACACATAGATACTGATGCAAGTACTCAGAATCTGCCCATTAATCTAATTCTCTATTATTTATTAGGCAAGACCACTCTAATTAACCAATTCTTTCGAGACTGAGGTGACCAAGAAACATGAACTCGAGACTGCCCTGGCCTGTCTTTCTTCAGACTAGTTCGATTTGCACTCCTCCGATTCCTTGAATAAGAAGAATTGATCTTACTTTTCGTATTACTACAAATCAGACTAGAAATACGAAATAGACTCTCAAAGAGGAATGAAAGTACCATCCATGGCATAAAGGAAAGAGAGAGATTACCGGGTAGACTATACCCCATTACTACTTGTTGGCACGAGTTCGATTATCGAGAATGAGTTCTTCGCCTTCAGAAGTCAGGTCGGGTAGTAAAGAGAAGTGGGTGGGCTAGAAGTAGTGGCTGGTCTGGTGCCGATAGAGTACTGGCTGTATGAAGATCAAGACATTTCCCTTTCCATTGCACTCATCGAATGTTCGAAATCATCTCAGACAGAGGTTATCAATAAGACACTACATGAGAGGGACCTTCCGCCTTCCCATCATGACCGTACTAGTCAATGAAGCTCAGCCGGGCGGACTCAATCCCATGAAGCGGACGGTTGAACTAGTTGCCGAAGACTCCAGTTCTTTTCCGCACTCGATTGTGCTTCTCAATGAGAGGTTTCTATTCCATTAGAATAGGCCCCCAACAGTGAGACCCCCAGAATAGAATCAAGTCTTTGTTGTGCTGTTCGGGTCCCATCGCACTATATGTGGGGCGCGCAGCGGGGGCTGGCTTTCTTTTTCCAAGAGTTGTCAATCAGCTGTAATAGCTGAAGACGTACACTTTGATAGCTAGTAGTAACAAGAAGACTCCCACTCCCGGGGGGTTCGAAATGGGAGAGCGTTTTTTTCCCCTACTGGTTATCAAAAGATCGGACTTTTCAATGCTTGGGTAGGCAGCTCGGCTGAAGAGTTCGGTTCACTCTTCAAGAAAGTGAGCTTGAAGGCTTTCTAGATCTGGGGGTAAGGTATGAGAGCTCTTAGAGAGCGCTGGCTGAGTGTACGAAACGTATGATTATGATCTTTCGCCTGTGGTAGATGTGTTAGACAAAGGGTACTCTGGTTTTGGAGGAATTTTCCATTCCGCCATTAGCTGGCAGGACAGATTGATTTAGTTAGTGAAATGAATTAGTTCAATCAATCAGTCACATTGAGTTGAGGTGGATTTACTTAGCTACCTTGGACTTGCATTCGCTACCTTGTGTGAACGTTCTCTCGCTACTGAATGAGCGTTGGAGTCTAAAGCACTATGACTAGCAGGGGCGCGCAGCGGGGACTTTCTTCTTTATGAAATGCACCACCCCCACTGGCTGGTCCGCGAACAACTTCTTTCGGAAGAAATGCTGTCTCATCTGTCGACAGGAAGAGGATGAGCTCTTTAGCTGGTAGGCGGTGAATTAACAGAAGAAGAATGTCCAATGATGAGAAAGATGGGCCAGTCATCGCGTGAGAGGGAAGCGTAGCTGAGAAAGGAAAGTGGCTTGAGACCCATAAATAAGTAGGGGCGGAAATTGAACCTGGTGACTGTCTTATTATAGTTCAAGCTTATGTAACATCTGGGTGTGTGAGGCCCCGCTGCGCGCCCCTCCCCTCTCGGGATCGGGATTCGGGGGGCACCGCCGCGCTACAGGAGCTATCTGTTTCATTGACTCGAGCACTTGGCGGGCTACTGGCAACTCCTTTCCCTTTCCTAGAAACATCAGTCCATTTGTAACCACTGTAATCATTAACAGGGGTCTTAGATGCAGTGGTATTAAGACCAGTCGACTTGACCTTCAACTCCATCCTAATCTCCTTCTTCTCAGCTTTACAATCACGAGAAAGATGGCCAAAGATTTTTAAGCGATCACAGCGTTGAGTTTGGGTATTTCACCCTCACAACAGCAACATCAAAAAACCCTAAATCCACATCTAGGGATTCAGTCGTCATCTACTGAGATTTCGACACACACCTTGGCGAAATGAAGTCTATTTCGGTCCTCAGTGGCAGCATCTAGACATAAGCGTTTACCAATTCCGCTAGCGTAATAACTTAGCGCTTCTGGGCTCCAGAACTCAGAAGGGGGATGGAAGAGCTTAATAAAAAACAAAGAGGCACCCAAGCCAAGGGGGAAAGAAGAGCAAGGCATTGATTGGTTTCAGTCAATGTCGAAGAATAGAAGAAGAAAGTGAGAATCTATTTTATCATTCAATTAGGACTAGAGGAAGCAGGTCACTTAGTTAAATGAAGTAGCAGTAGGTGATTCTGACTAGGCAAAGTCAAGAAAGAGCTCAGTTACAGCTGCCGGATGAGTCAAGTAGGAAAGAAGAGTTGGTAAAGCAGGTAACTTGTGTCTAATGATGAAAGGTACAGCAGGTTACTCTCCAATCTAGTATCATCTGTCTGGGAATGTCTTCTCTTGTCAACGAATGTATCTTCTGGATGGATAAGATGTCATTGTTGTTACTGGATTGGAATAGATAATAGATTTGCTCTTTTCTTTGAACTAAGGAAAAGACTAGCACTAGTAATCTTTGCAGCCGGGTGATGAAGCATTTCTCCAACAAACGAAAGAAGTACGATCACCTGACATCATCAGACTCAAAAAGCTGCCCTTCACTTGGTTTTCTCAGAAGCAGAAGATGTGGAATTTCCCGACTTGGTAGTATTATCCTTTCAATACTTGGTTGCCCTAACCTTGGAATTGATTCAAAAGAAAGTCCCATGCATTTCTGAATATAAGCAAGCCAGCCACCAAGAAATCATTACCACCTTGAGTTTGATGGTTTACTGTCAGCCTCAGGGAGCATCTCCTCTTCTTGACTACTACTAGTACTTGCTCTAGCACCACTGATTGATTACCACTGGGGAAAGTACTGACATTCAGTCCTACTGACATTCACACCAACAACAGGTACTACTTCTAACTGCGATGCTTGTCTTCCTCTCTCTGCTCTCTCTGTTGAACGGGTCAAAGATGTCTGCCTATGAGAACTGATCTTTCACCTCTGTGAACTTGCTTGGGAGAAAGGTGAGTGAGGGGCGCGCAGCGGGGCAGGGGCGCGCAGCGGGGGTAAAGAAAGATGGATTTCATTGGTGAAAACGCGACCTATACCTATTGAAAGGAGGACTCTTGTCTTTCTGTCAGCGAACTTCTTTCATCTTTCTCCTCGCCAAATGAGAGTGAGGGATGACATCCTTGGTTCTCTTTATGGCTATTGTCATTTCAATTGATTTCACTTTTCAACTTGCTATTTGGTCCTCGATATTCGATTTCCTCAGAGACGTCGAGATCTTGATCTCCCAAATCACATTCTGAATTCACGGAATTTGCCAATTAGTGATGCTTAGAGCTGCGTCCATCCATCTCAGCTTTACATCATGAACAATGCGCAGGTTAGATCCTTCTTCATTCTGCTCTTGACTACCTTTTCTTGGTGGAATCATGGATTCACAAATGTTCAATGTGGACCTTTTCTGGAGTGAGGAAGTGCTGATGTTCCTTCCGTCAAAACGAATCTCCTCTATAGCTAGTACAAGGCAAGGGAGTTACTGAATAATACACCAGCTATTATTAGTCAAAGAGCCCAGCCGAAGACAAAGTCTCATATGTACATTAAGGCCCAAATGAGAATCAATTCGGGGGAAAAGCGTTCTGCTAACTGGCCCAAAGAGGCTGAGAAGAAGTATTTGACAAGGCGGTGGTTTTTTCTCTAAATGAGGTAATGAGAAAGCCCAATTCAATTACTGGGCTTATAACTTCAGAATCAAATCGAATTTGTAGGTGTTGAACTTCTAGTATTGCCAGAGCAGAGGAGACCACTGATCGTTCAGGCCACGAGTCCACTTTGGAAACTCACCACAAAGACCACTTCTGTTCTTTTTCAGATTCACTGAATGTGTCGATAGGCAAGATCAGATTTGCTGACATCGGTCAGCTGGTTACCGAAGGAAAAGAGCAGTTTATGACTTGCCTCGGTATATGAGATCAACTTTTCTTTCTTACTCTTACCGTGCTTATCAACTTAGATACCTGGTTGAGAGAAGAGAGGAGACAATCCTGGCTTTTTGTCTATGGCAAAGGGTGACTGACGAAGAAGGAAGGAGTATGGACGAGAACAACGTGAGTGTCAAGGTCTTTATGATGATAAATCAGTCTTCGCCGCTTGTGGAAGTTTGAGAACTTTCTCCATCGGTCGCCAGGGCTAAGGGCTGATCCTGTATGAGCCTCTTGTGATTGGGCTCTGGTGGGCTTAACAGGGCCTGATGTGTACTCATTTTCCAATAAAGAGGAGAGGACAGGGCTACTGCTGGTCGATAAGGAATTGAGTAGCTCGGGTAAGGCTTCATTACTGGCAAAACTTTTCTGCTATATTGGAAGGCCAGCTTTTGCTAATAAGGAATCCTTCTACTCTGGAACTGCTGCTTACCCAGGCTAGACTTCATAAAGAATTGGATTGTTTGGGTACTTCTCTGGGGGATGTGATTCTCTTGGATAAGATGTTCCTTCGCTCGGCTAACAGATCTAATGGTTGACGAGCAGCACGAGAGACTGATGTTTCTCAGTCAGTGCATAGTACTTTCCATATTGCTTCACTTTGGGAAGTAATTGGTTGAAGTAGGCTTTGTTTCAGTGCCATATCTGTCCTCACATGCCTGAAAGTCTTCTTTCTTGACGCTAACGCTCTGACTTTCGATTCTATTTGGCAGGGAAGATAGGGTCAATCCATACCAGCAGGTATACGGGAAAGCAAGCACTTCTTCATAAGCATTTGTCTACTTTTTCTCTTTCCCTTTCTTTTCTGGTTGAAGTGCTATTTCTTTTCGTAGGCAAGTCTATTTGCTATTTACAAGCGTAGTCTTATTGAATTGACTCTCGTCTTTGTCTTCCCCTTTTCTGGCACAAGTGGATTTCAGGGATTTCGCTTTCACAGTGGAATGTCAGTAATCAGTCTTTCTTAGTGCACTTTGTCTAACATTGATGCTTCCAGCAGTAAGTCAACTTCCTCTTCGTAGCCGGGAAAAGCAAATTCCATTAATAAGAGAAAGGCTTCACATTCATGCACGGAATCCGCATCTCATCGTGCCTCACTTACAGTCTCAAGCGATTGGCGAATTTCGCTCTATTTACGATTATATGTCTAATTCCAATTGGACTAGGGCTCGCGTTTATTAACGGACGATTCACATCTTTCGATGCTTTATTTTGAGGTCCTAAGGGGGCGCTTGTTTCCAGGTTAGACCTTTAGTGACGAAGCGGTAGCCCATAAGATGTCCGATTAGGGAGTCGGCGTCTATCAGCTACTTCTGGGAGCTTGGTTAAGCCGGGCGCGTGAAGCCAATAAAGATCGTTCTCTCAGTTCTCGCTGAAGCCATCATCAAGGCTTGGGCCTCTCACATCCTATTCGAAATCCTCCAATACTCGATCTTCGACGCATTCACGACTGTTGGTCCTTCGGCCATACAAGTGCATGTTTCACTGACTATCCGCTAGAAAGCTTCTTGGTGGCGTGCGATTACGCGCCCTCCGTTTTCACGTTCCCAGCTTTTAGGGTCCTTTTCCTTCCGTTTTAGATTGAGGCTCGGGAAGTCACTCTTACTGCTTTTGACTCGTGGAAATTCGAGAATCCGTTAGCCCACTATCCCCAATTGTGCCGTTAATCTTCGAACTCAGCCGAATGCACTGTAAGAGAGGAAGTCCTTTCGGACAAGAACGATAATAGACAGCCGGGCCCCATCCCTTCTCTTTGGTACTATATCCTACTGAAGTGACCGTCTACATTGACTTCGCAACATTTACCGTTCTTTTGATTTGTCCTATTACACTTGCGATGACCCGCTGGGTCCCCCCCCCACGTACGCGGCAGTGTTGATTCATGTCCACTCCTCCGCCAGTAATGAACGCCTACTCGGTATAGTTCATAAAGGAAGCCCTTATCCAGGGATTGACGGGGACCCAAACGGGGAAGGAAGCACTAACATAGTCCCGAGTTCCGCCCAGAGAAAGGGTTTGGCCTTTCCAGTAGTCGGGGATCGGAGCCTCATCTAAGGGTTGACACGAGGTTTGGAAAAATACCTATGCTCCGTGAGAGCTTCGTAACATACCGGGGCTAGCGATCGCTGTTCGCATGCCTTTCGTGCGACCTACAAACTATCACAAGATCGGTTTCTTTCCAAGTCTGAGTCCTTAGACGGCCAAGGTCGGTTGCCATCCCACCCTCAGCTATATAACAATTTCACACCAGTTTATAGACCCATCTCTAGCTTTGTTTGAAATCAGTGCTGACTAATTCAACTCAATCGCCTTGGCTAGTGAGCGCTCTAAATACGATTATTTACACATTCGAAGAATCGTCTTTTGTTTTGGCAAACATTTCTTTCTGCAGGAAGGCAATGATCAAGTGTCACCGAACTCTTCACCCATCATGCACAGTTAGTGAAAGTATGGCATTGGCACGCCTTTTGCACGTTGCAAAAACTCCATACCCAACTTATACTAACCGTAGGATGGGATTTCTTGACCTAATAGGAGGAGTGATTTTGGCAATTACCAACATTCTGGATTTTCTGATTTCCTAGTTGACCAACGTGAATCTGCTTTCATTTGAATTGAAAAAAGATCAAGTTAGTTACCGACCCGACCCCTGTTTTTCGCGGGTATCGAAACGTGGCTTGACACCGATGAGAATCTGTCAGACTAGTACTCCACCAGGAGCTGCCAAAGTACGTTCAGCCAATCGTCACTCGTCCGTCCTTGCTTAGGCGAGCTACGTGAGACCGAAGCTAGCTCTCTTGATTGATCGCTTGCTTTTTCCCCGGAAAGCCGGATCAAGCCCCTTGCCAGCTCGTTCAGAACCAAGTCCGCCAGAGAGCACCTGCGCCCTTCACTCCGTTATTTGTTGACAGACCAACTATGCCAACTTCCACATTTCTTTCAGTTAGAACTAGCTAATCTCCGGAAGAGTAGTTTCTGTCTCTAACAGGAGGACTATCCTTTCTTCCTCGAAACCTTATTTCATCACTTGTACGAGGGCTTCAATTCTTGGATTTGAAAAGCATGGTTAATCCAGTGAAAACTAAGCTATCTTCAACAGATAGAATTAGTAGAAAAACATAATGATCAGGATAGTCCTTTGCTGCAAGCGGGATAGCGGGCCGTGAATGAATGTTGTTTTCGAAATATGTCACTGTGTCCCCGTCTCGAATCAAACGAACTCGCAGCGGCGACAGTTCATATGAATGAGAAAGTAGTTGCTCTCTCATCAATCAAAAAGTGAAAGGGTTTACAGTTAAGTACCTCCCAAAAATACTCACTATTTTGCATTTCCATGTGAGTACAAAGCTGGTCCAGAAGATCTGAATCTGAAACTGAACTGTGGTTGAATCTACTGATCAAATGCAAACGACTGGAAGACGTGTTATATGAGGTCTGATTTCGGAGCTTATTTGCTAAGAAGACATAACCTGATGAAGTGAAGATTACCATGTCAAACCTAGATATGGTGGATCTTACATACATAAAAAGACTTTCTTTTTCATTTTCAGTTGGCTGTTGCGCTAGATTACTTGAGACGAGAGGTCTGACTGAAGATCCAAACTTGGCGGAAAACGGAATCAAAGCCAATTCACTTTCGTCAAACTCCACAGAAAGCATCCCTGTCAATCAGATTCCCATCACCAAGGAACTGTTCACACGGGGCCTCTCCTGAGTACCGAAGGGAGATGGACAAGCAAGACTCCGAGTGGTATAGGTATGCTTTGAGGATGATGATGATTCGGGGCCACTATAATGCACACCTGTCTCCTCTGCACCTGGCTCACATGATTCTTTCCACCCGGCCAAATATTGCTCTAAGATACGGCAGGGATGTGGTAGCCTATGTAGACAAGATCATCTCATACTGGCAGTCCATCAGTCAAACTCCTATGGGTCAAAGAGCCGACCTGCTTCAAGAGCTTTTCAATAAACTGGCACACTTCTAATGCTGGCAGACTTCTCTTTGTTTTATGATTGCTGCTTTTTTCTTTGCTGTAGTTTGTCAACAAGGCTGCTTTCCCCCTCCCAGCAGACCGAAACACTAGTACGGCTGCGCCTGCAGAAGCTGGTATTGATTGTCAGTCCTGATCGGATGAGTGGAAAGAGAGAACTAATAGAAAGACAGATCTCTCTTTTTGGAATGAACCCAGTGAGTCAGTCCTTATGTGGAGAGCCTCAAATTGCCAATTGACTACTCCATCGGTTGAGTCAGATCAGAGTTCAAGAATAGAGCGAAGGGGAAAGAGAAAGAAAGGGCGAACGCGACGCCAAATGACCCTGGCGCAAGGCGAAGAGCTTCCGGTGGTGGCAAGAAGAAATGGAACCGAATGTTGGAGGAAGAGAGCAAGGGCGAGTTTTGTCGATGCGGGAAAGGTAGTAGGCTAGATCTGACATCCATCGATCTGATCCTTCGAGCAAGAATGGAGAAGAAAATCATGGCTGACCAGCATTCAGAAAGTTGACCCCTTCTGGTATTTTGAAGGGGAGGTGCTCCACTCGTAGATTTGGAAAGATGGACAACCTGCGAAAAGTCTTTCGATCTTGATGTGAAACCTGATCTTCTTGATGATTTACGAGATCGGAGTAACTGCATCATAGAAAGAAGAGTAGCTGAACCGAGACCTAAAGCTGAACCGCTGAAGGAACCTCTTTCCGCAAGGCAAGTACGCTTTTCGACGCTTTTTCCCTCCCTCCCGAAAGAGTTCAGTGGAAGTGGGTCCGTCCGCCCCTACGACTCATCCAATTTGCCTTCTTGTTGTAAGTCAAGGGAAAAGCGACAACGTTGATTTGAGTTTGAAGTCGGCTTGGAAGAAGAGAACACTTCTCTTTTTTCCTCTCCTTTCCCCGCTGCGCGCCCCTTTTGGTGATGATAGGGCAGACCCAACCCTTGGCTAGCTTCTCAGAGAGTAATATGGGGATTTGCTACTACTAGATCATTCATCCAGTGCCTACTCCCTATGAAAGAAGCGTCTAGCTTACTTCTTTGCCTTTCTTCGACGCTAATCAATAAAGGAGAAGGATGTTATCAGTTAGCAAATTGGATGTAGTTCGCCTTGCCTTTGTGATGAATTGCTTCCGGCAAGCTCAGGTCTTATTCCCTACAAGTGAATTCACTTATAGACACAAGTCGTACCGAACTATTCAAGCTTGACCGAATGTCTGCTTTTCCCAGAAATACCAATCCATCTTGAACACCCGTAGCCCAAGGAAAATGCTTTGAGTCAATAAGTGAGGTAGGAGCTAGAAAGAAAAGCTTATTCATCTGGGCTCCAGTCCCCACTTGCTTTGTTTGCGCCTTTCCTAATTCTCAACTACTTGGAAAACATCATATCATCGGGCAACTCTTTCGTTCATTAGCGTAGGCAGAACCAAAGTGAAATGAAGAGTCCTACCCTCTCGAGCGTCTGTCTATAACGCTATCTGTGCTCTTGACCTCCCCCCCTATCAGTTCTGAACTTCCCATACCAATCTCCATTCCTTGTTCCAAAGCCGCTTCGCTTCTTTTTCTGGCTTTGTTGGCTCACTTGCTTTGCCTGACAACACATCTCCTAGGAAGGGTTGAGAAAATAAGTAGAGTGACGCAGGGACTGTGACCTACCAAAAACGAGGCAGGTGTGTCTACAGAAAAGAGCTTTCCTTTGGATTGGAATGCCGAGTAGGTGATGTGCGCAGCTTGTGTTCAGTTTGTTCTTTCCCAGAGGTCAGTAAGGAGTCACTCGATTCGCCCATCAAGAGATGAGGTATACTTGGATTTGCCTGATTGACATCTTACATTCGATTCTGTCAATTCAACAGTGCGATATGGAGATCGAATTGCAAGTCTGTTGCATGCTTTGTTTCATCTGGATCCAATCCCAGAGCATCGGCACATTGATATTCTTGGTATTTGATAGCCTTCCTTCTCTTGCTCTCTACTCTTTCGTCGGGAATGCTATTCTTGCTTTTCCTGAGACAGGAATGTCCTCTAATGCTTTGGAAGATGATGGTGAGTCGAGTCTCGTTAATGGATAAGAAAGTTCTGTAAACACCACAAATCCGCGCACTGTAAACGAGCCCGTGACACTCGATACCCCCTAGCACTGAGACCCACCTGATTTGCGAGTCTTTCTTTGGAATTCCCCATGTTGACCACGTATATTGGATATGATGTGTCCATCTTTGGAGGCAGGAGTGAGCCCTCTATTGGTAGGTGGAGGATGTAGCAGTGAACGATCCACAGTGGAAGGGCTTCCTTTCCTTAGGGACAATCCTGGGAAGGCATAGTCAGGTGGAAATGCAGACTCAAAAGAGCCAACCGACCTTTCCTACAACATTTCCTTTTGACCTGTCCAAAGTGGTCAACAGCTTTAATATTGACCTGTGAGCCTTTATTATCACCTTGTTTTCAGATGAATGAAAGAATGAGGCTGCGAAGGGGCGCACAGCGGGGATTTGACGTATCGTATTTGACCTACCCTGGCACAGCTTTGAGGCAGATAGGGACTACTCGCAGTCGGGAAGAGGGTATACCTCCCCACTCCATAAGAAAGGCAGATTGAAGTCAAACCCAAACCCAGAGAGAAAGGTGCCTCCAAATAGTTTCTCCCCAAAAAAGAAGCTGTTCGTCGAAGCAAGGGAAGCTTGAGCTTGTGAAAGCGCTAGTCTAATGTGTCCTATTTTGGAATATGCACCATGGAAGTGGAATAAATTACTACTCTCGACTGGGCATGATCCATTCCTGATTAATCAGTATGTTGGTGAGTAATTCAATAAAGGAGTTCTCGTAACAAGGTAGCCGGTGGTAGGGGTAACCTCTGGCTGGATTGAATCGAGAAGGTGTAGTAAGCAATCGAGAAAGTTTAGTCTATCAAATAATTGGATCAAAGCGAAAGCTAAAGAAAGGCCAAACCTAACACTCTATTGGGATAACGAAAGAGAAAGCAATCCATCTTACTTTGTTGTTCCCGCGGATGCCCTTGTTTTCTCCCCTGCCTCTTTATCTAGTGAGTCAGTCAGTCTCTGATATCTCTTTTCTCGTCTCCATTCCTTCTCTGTTTCCCCGCTGCGCGCCCCTCACCATTCATTGGTCAAGCACCCAAGCAAGAAGAGGACTAGTCTAAACCCAACAGCGGTAGAATCATCATCGAACGCGGATAAAGCACCAACAAAAAAGCCCCTACTTGGAAATCAAAAACTATGTATGCATCAAGCCATCTGAAAGCTGCTAAGCGCATCGTAGGCGTCAATGTTGAAAGAGAGGCTTGACCTATAGTAATTGCATAGGGCAGGGCTGAAAGTGGCGTGTGATAGCTAGAGCTTACTGAAGGCTCCCAGCTGACTGACAAGGATGCTCGGGCAAGCTTGCTATTTCTCTATATTGGCTAGTCTCAGGCATGAGAATGGAATTTGCGAGCATAGAGATATGAAGCAACGCTTTTCTTTCGTTCACATTGATACATCGCTTTATTCTTCAGTAGAGTTTCAAGGCAACCACAGATAATTGATTTGAACTGGTCTATGTTTCTGGCTGGTCAAGGAAGAGGAGAGGATCAAAGCAGTCAGTCGCATAAGGAGCTGCCTGCAAGTATTCAATGAAAGAAAGTAGCTCAGCAGATTCACTACTGACTGGCGCTTTTTGTTTTTCATCATCCACCCACCATGTTCACAGTCGAAAAAGAAGAATTGCATGGATAGAGATTATACGCAGAATACGCTGCATTCAAAGAGTAAGTCGAATCGACTCCCCTGGGACTAGCAAGGCAGCCTTCCAGCGATTGAAGAAGGGCGGCTGGTCTTGGCCTTCCCAAATTGGGAGCACCCTTTTGTGCTGGAGACGGATACCAATTGTAGAATTGCATACTGAGAGATAGAATCCCAACTCTGGAGTGCAACCAATCAATGGGTATGGGGCTTGATTGAGTAGAATCGAATGATTGGAATCAAGACACAAGCACAAGCCCCACTCAGTTCATCCGTAGATATAAGTGACTAATACAGACTTCACTCATAGAGCTAGATTCTACCTTTCCCTACGACTCGCCGCCGACCTTCACGTGCCCCCCCTTTAGCTGTAGTGACAAAGAACTCCTTAGTATCAACCAACTCCTTAATGCCCCGCTCCTTACTGACCAGACTTCGCTTTAGCTTAAGCTACAAACTAGGGACTTGGAACTTGCTAGAGAGACTAGAACTGAAGCTGCTTCAGCCACAGATAAGAAATGGGGCCTCCTTGCCCTTGGCGTTTAGCAGACCAAAACTACCGGATGCCTGAGCTACTAGCGGGCATAGCTCTAACGACTAGAGGAGCATAGAGACCGAATTGAGGCATACAAGGAGACAGGAAGCCTTCACAGGAAAGGGGCTCAACTCAAAATTGAAGCAATAAGAGAAGCCAAGCCATAGAAACTAAATCCAGAGGGTTGGTTACGGACACCAGGGGGCGGTCCGAGGGGTCCTCAACTCAATGATGGGGCTTAGCTGCTAGCTACTCAATCATAGCCAGAGAGCTCGGAACTCTAGCTACCAACTCATAGATACCTTGGATCATAGCGTACTTTCGGTACTTGATAAAGATCGTCAACAGCTGCAAGCACAGGAGAGGAGAACGGAAGCAACTTAGCCGTGTCTTCCCATGAGCCTTTCAACGGAAACCACTTACTGGATCCTCTTTCCAGAGGCAAAGAAGAGAGACAAGGAAGAAGAAGTTGGATTACTTACTTGAGAAAGCACTTCAGCAGATACCAACTGATTGAACAGACTGGCTCCTTAATGACCGGAATGCGCTTTAGCTACAAACCTCTTACTTGCTTAGCCCTTCAGATAGGGGCAGCTACCTCCTTACTAGCCTTCGCTCTTGCCGAAGCTACCGACTCATTAATGGATATAACCAGAAGTGCTCGCCCTCAAACTTTGAACTTCAACCGTCTTCTCGTCTGATAAGAGAGATATGCTATCCCACCCGGGTGAATGTATTCAATAGCAAGAAGGATCTCGTCCCGTTCTATGAAATGCGCCATCGTTCCTCAAAGCGAAGCACAAGCCGCTGGCAAGCACTAAAGGTAAGTACTAAGTTCAGGTCCCTCAGAATAAGGAGCTTAATGCTCTCAACGTGCTTACGCCTGATCCATATTCCAATCTAATGGTTATGTATACTTCCCATCCCTGACATTTGAAGCAGTGGCGGATTTCAGTATTGCAAGCAACCTGTCCAAATCAGGCTTGTGAACAGCATATAGAGATCGGCTTTTTGAGGTCTCAAAGTATACCACTGTACACTTTTTTTTCGATTCATTCGAACAGATTGATTTATCGGATATCTCACGGGGGACGAGCCTCACTCTGCCAGATTTCATTGAAGGATCTGCTTCCTTCCTGGCTTGGGTCAAGCGTTCTATGATTGCCCTCTCTTATAGGGTTTCAATCATGTATTGTCTTGTATGATGACTCTCTCTCCTGTCGCAAGTAGTACCCTTCCTTCTGGTTATGCCTTCTTTCTGTTCTTTTTCCTTCTTCGTTTTTTGTTCATTTTTGAAGATTTGATGGGTGCTTTTGAACACAAGGAATTGACAGCCGGAAGTCCGAGAGTTGGCAACCGTAAGTAAGCCAGCGAAGAAAAGGAATGAACGAGCTAGCCGGAATCTTCTCCACAAGCCCGACTCACTACTACCGTTCCGAGCATCAAGTGACCTACCAGACAAGGCCCTTTTTCTTCACATAAATTGTTCTTCCACGTCGGATCAACTACTTCAATAGCCAACTGCTTGACCCACCTCGATAGAAAGTCTTGACACTAGCTTCATTTTTCTGAAGACAGACGAATCTAGAGCAGCCTAGCCTCAATAGCAAGAGAAATGTGAGTCGCAACGTTAAGGAATCCGAAGCAAGTGGAAGAAATCCTGGAATGAAGGAATCCGAAGCAAGTGGAAGCGGGTATGTGCGAAGCAGAAAATGGATGAGAAGCAGTAAATGGATGAAAAGGAGGAATGACAGCCTCTCAGTCCTATCTCAAAACGCGTAAACGGGAAAACAAGTGCGCCAGAACAGAAAAAAAGCATGGGGGGAATGAAAGACTTGGTTACGGATGTGAAATCTCTTATGTACATCCCATTAGTTTCCACCAATCCCATGGGACCAATTGATAGGTTTCTTTTGGTCTGCGCGGAGTACCACGGTGGAAAAGTAGGTTATTGAATATTTAGCATTCCTGATTATACCACTAGTATTGAAGATTTGGTTCTGAGCACTAATGACATGCTCAGCCCACATATTGTTGAATAATATATCTAATTCACCCCAGAGATTAGGAATTAATCCGAGGAGAAGGAATTCTTCTAATCGACTGGTACTTCGTCTCCCACTATAGAAAGAATACGGCTACAGCTACAAGAATAGGGCTAGAGCTATAAGAATACGGCTACAGCTAGAATAAGAAGAGAGAAAAGGGCGAGAGTAGCCTAGGTAACCGAAGCCTGTCCCTGCTAGTAGTTGATCGCTTCCGTCTTGAAATACACACTCGACCTATAATGATGACTTCTATACCAACACGGACTATCCAATCTTACCAACTTCTAGCTACTATGAAGTAGACTATCCAATCTTACTAATTGACTTGAGATCCGATCAATATCAATCTCCTCACCTACCTTAGCAAGCATCGGCACACCAATGGGGGGTTCTTCACATGGAAGCATTAGACCGGACTAGACTTTCTCTTTTGTAACCTCAGTCAATCGTTTCCGTCTGATTCAAAGTTCAACTCAGAAATATGAGGAGTGGAAAGAAAATGTTGAACTATCTTTCCTCCAACGAAACTAGATTGCCCCGGATCCCGCTCTTGCAAGTTCTTAGTATGGTGAATTGTCATCGTTCAGGTCCAGCCTTTCACAACTTCTTCTTAAGTGCTGCCGATCAGTGTCAAGTTCAAGCGTCGAAAGCAGCCCAGCCCTTTGTTACTTCTTCTATGCCTCTCCCCCTGTTAAGGCTTTGCCATTCGTAAACAGCCGGGAATTCTGCCCTTCCTCAGACGAGAGACAGAGAGGACTTACTGATAGAAGCTCTTTCTTCAATTCCGCTCACTTGAACTTCAGTTCAGATAACTCTGATGTAGTCAAAGCCCGGTGAGTAGGCAAGAAAGAGAGAGATAGCCCGATCACTCATCAACCAAATGAAACGTTTTTTGGAATCAAGCTAGCATGCACGAATCCAAACCTGAGAGTTCGATCCGCCTATGGACTCTTCCTATTTTCCGGAAAGCGCCTAGGAAGGGGAGATGCGCTGCCTATAGCAGCCAGTCAAGATATTAGTTCTTGTGGAGTGGAGATATATACTCAAGACATTTGAGAACTGAATTCACTAAAGTAATGAAAAGAAAAGCAAAGAGAGTTACTACCTACTTCCCCGAGTCCTATGTGTACTAATCCCACTACTTATTCATACCGGCCTTTCGTCCCCTAGTAGAAATTGGAGTAGCTTACCCGTCGTATACACCTATCTATCCCAAGCTGATTTCTTCACTTCCTCATAGAAAGGAATATGGCCCGCCCTATTTTGGAATTGACCTAAGCCCTAGTCTTCTATTTCCATCCATTAACTCATAGACATCCACTTCCCCAGTTGACTAGCCAGTAAAGTAGAGTGAGTGGTATATCACCCAATGCCCGGCAGCAAGAACTAACTACTCATTCATACCTCATATGTGCCAAGCCTACTTTTGCCTACTGTACTAACTGTCAGCTAAGACCAAAGGTCTGATTAGGTATGGGCTTTCCTAGTTTGCTTAGATTGAGTACGCCTATAGCAGTTAGCTGCTGGCCCTAATTAGTCCTATTTTCTTTGACCTATTCATCGACATCAAGGAATACCTCCACTCCTACTCATAGGCGGCATTTCCTCTTGACTTGACTATTTGACCCGTTGCCCTAAGCCTTATTTGACTGAAACTCACTCCTCATTTGATAAGAAAAGACACTATGAATTGAAATCAAGTCATATCTAACCTATATTCCGCCCCCAGGTAGCTTTCCCATCGCCTATTTCATTAATACGTTGCTTGCCATACAATTTAAGAACTACTTGACCTATGCCCAGTCACAAGCCCTACTTGACCTATATTATCTATTGCTATGTTGACTAACCCGGCAGTTGAAACTACTACTCCTTCGTCCTCAGAAAGCCTTTCCTTTGGCAAGGTACTGATGTGTAGCACAGTCAATATGCACTGTGAAATTTGAGGCAAGTGTGCAAGAGTAAGGAGCATGGGGGTATGGGATTTCTTGAATAGGCAACATGAACAAAGCTCTATTGGTTAAGTGGTGGTGTAGATTCAGGGACCCAGAGTACACTGGATTGTGGAAAGAGGTGATTATGAGTAAATATAGAAAATTGATAGCTTCTCTTTCTCTATCAAAATCAGGGTGGAATACACAACGGCGTCTACCAATGAATGGAATATTTTGGACGAAAGCGAAAGAAAAGGATACAAGATCGTTGTCCTCACACTCCGCCATGTTCCGCGAGCTACGAGTCACCACTTATCTCAAGTTCCGAACACTTTCGCACTTTGCCGAGCCCCGCTGTGCGCCCCTCACTTCTGAACTACTGACTTGACTAAGGGAGTTAGGAAAAGACGATAGGAAAAGCCTTCTCCAGACGATAGACTTTGTCCCTGAAACCGGGGAGGTTAATAAGAATCACTACTGGAGTCAACTCATCACCCCAAGCAGTCAGAACAGTCTGTGTCGAAGAGCTCCATCTGCTGATAAGATAGAGGAGGTTCTGAGCATCTCAGGTAGGTCAGCTGCCTAGCTAGCTATTGGAAGCAATAAGAATCACGAGACCTTGGCCAGAGTAGAGTAGCCACAGAAGGGTCAGGGTGAATTGGCCAAGCCAAGAAGGGTCCATCAACGCCACCCCAACTATTAATAGAATATTATATGAACTGAACTACGGCTCTCTTATAGGAAAAATGACTTGGTGTGGGAACGTGAGGTGAAGGAATATAACACAACCTGTGTTGCCAAGGAATATTCAAACCGAATTTGCCTCCATTTTCATCGAAAAGAAAAGAGAGGGGCGCGCAGCGGGGAAAGAGATATCAAGCTTACTAGAGTAGAAGGTAGAGATGGTGAACCATCCATTAAGTAGTCAATCCGGTTCTCAAAACCGCCGGTATACAGGGCGGGAAAGTAGCAAAGGGAAGGGCATATCATAGTCATAGTTAGCGCGTTCCCCATGAGCAAAGAAAGGCTGAGTCAGCGTTTATTCACGCACTTTCTTTTTGGATGGGTAAACGTGAGTATGTTGGTCCAAAAAAGGAATGCTCGTTCTGGCATAGGCTTTGCTACTAGTGGATACGGACAGCCCATGATTCATATTTCCAATTGAGAGTAGCTGGTTTATCATCAATGGTAAGAAGGACTAATCGCCAAATCAAGGTATCGGGAAAAGGGGCCTGGTATGTCACGTCTAGTTTCCGAGCTAGTTGAACGAGACATTATATACATTCCACTCTCACTGCCCATTTATATCTTCATAAAGCTGCTATTTATATGCCACAATTTCATGTTGAAAGAAAGAAATGAATGACCCGCCCGGGCGGCGCTATTAGCATTAGAACGAAGTGAATCCAGTCGATGAAGCAGGAACCGATCTATTCTTTGGATTTTGGCGTTGGTTTTTGACCAATCATAAGGACTGAGGACCATCTCTTCTGAACAGGTTGCTTGGCCTAAGCTGACGTGCCCAAGCCTTGAGTGCCATGGAAGTGACGGACATGTCATAGCATTAGATCATCGCCGTAGCCCAATTATCGTACCGAAGAGCCATCAAAAAGCATCTCCACCTGGATAAGAGAGGAGGGTCAGGAGCATAGAATAACCCTTTCAATCGTCGCGCTTTTCCCGGACGTCAGACAGCTTCTTCTCCAGCTAAGGACAGGAGCTTGATTTGATGTAGCTTTGATAGGCTTTGTCAGGTCAAGCATTCCCATATGCCGGAAGAAAGGAAGAGTTCTTTGCTTTCATAAGCACGTGATAAGCCTTCATCAAGTAGTAGTAGCCAAGACCGGATCAGCTGCTCTGCTATTGCATGGGACACCAAGAAGAAGAGGTGAAGCACCGGACTAGCTGCTATAGGAGGGGCGCGCAGCGGGGGTCCAGTAGTAGTAACGTAGTAAAGTCTATGCATCTGGCAAGTAGCTTTCTTTCTTTGAATATTCAGGTTGAGACGTCGAAGATAGAATGTTTCCTAGTCACTTTTTGGCGAGACCCGCATCTGTGTCATCTTAGTGATGTCCTCATAATCATCAGATGATATCTTATTAACAGTTCTATCCTTTTTCCTAGACTAGGGCAGTTTTTGCCGAGTATGGCTGAAACTATGCGTGGTCCTTCAAGACCCTTTTGAGGAGCTAATATCTCTTATACACCGGAATGGTGGGTACCTGCCTACAGGATTGGCTCACCACCATGATTACCTTGATTCGCTTTACCCAACCACCTTCTACATCCGGTCATAGTAGTTCCGAGAACACAACTACCTGGTAGACGCTACTTGTTCTACTCATCATAGACCACGCATGCTTTTTTGACAATGGAATCTTTCCGTCTGCCTTTGATCACTAAGATAGCTAAGATTTCAGATGTTCTCTATTATCTTGATTGCCTAACATCAGTAGCTGACTTAGACGAAGACAAGGGTAAGACAGAGGAAATCTACCTATTCAAAGTTCAAGGACTGGCGCTTTCTTGTATCTATTTCAAGCTAGTCTATAAAGGAAGGAAAGCTCTTGCAGTGAGTACTCTTTCCAAGCGATTCAAAACGAGTTGCAGACTGATTTTCCATAAACCATGTGGATAAGAGGTACCAGATTGAGTCAAATCGGCACTAGATCAGAACGTGGCTCAAGCACCGAAGCTGAGGGGCGCGCAGCGGGGACCGCCCCAAAAAACTTCCTAATGTCTCCATGCATCTTTAGAACTATGGAACTACCATATAATATGTGACTTTCGACGATTGAACTGCACTGAATTTGGACGTATCCTAACAAATCAATAAAAGCTTCTCGTAACGGGAGTGAGTGCACCGCAAGACCAGACATTGATTGGAAAGCGATATTCAAAGGCGAAGCAAAAAGCGAGGTGCTGCATAAACTCATATAGCCCTTTCGTTTTTTTAGGGTGGTCCGGCTTATTGAATTCAGACGCCATAACAATTGCCCATCGCTTCCTTACTGATGATGACATTGTCACGCATACCGATCAAACCTAATGTTGAGGAAAACCTGCTTCACCAACATCAACAAAGAAGACTATGAAAGGTACGAAGAGAGACCAAGAGGAGATCAGATCTAGCTCGCTCCTTCAAAGAAAGCTTTGACTCGGCACCTTTCCTCCGTCACAAGGGCTTTTGCTTTTTTTGACAAACAAATAAGATATGGGTCTTTCCCTCTTTCACTCTACCCTTCTTGATGATAGGATGAGTTTAGGGACAAGAAGCGGACAAATGACAAAACTCTACTTTCTCTTTTGATATGCCATAATCGAAGAGCGTACAACCAATGAGAGTGGGAATTCCTATTGGCTGGGCGGAAGAAGTTGAACGGAACATGGTCAATTTGCGGGCGGGAACACCAAGAAATCCAATTCCATCAGATCTCAACCCAAGCATTCGATGACGTGGCGCTAAGTCGTGAAAAAACTAATAGAGAAGAATATATGGGAAGAGATTTAGTGAATGTGAAGTCCACTCCAAATAAGGGAGTGGAACACTATCGAAAGGTTCAGCGAAGATAGAAAGACAAAATGCTTTCCTATTCAATCAAAAACCATTTTCTGGCCTTCGCTCTTCAATGCTATATATGTCACAAGTTTTCGTGACTCCATTTTGCTCCACATATATATTTCAATATATAACGAATCGGCGCTTTGATCTTGAGCATTGGTCGGCGCTTTGCTTTCTGCCGGAGGCAATGTCCACTGCATGACGAAATGAGGACAAATGAGATTAGCTCAAATCGATGGATTGTGTGCTTGCTCAGTGAACTTCCACGAAGAAGACGAGGTAATGAGAATGGGAGCCGTACGCTTGGTTCTAGATGTATGTTGTACACTTTCAATTGGAAAAAAAAAGCAGATTCCTGAATGTTCTCCTTTGATTTTGATACTTACATACATCGTAATCAAAGTGTTGCGATTCTCGTTCTTTCTCCACGACACGCTCAGAAATTGGAATTGTCTACCTTGCTCCGAAGATCGTAGTTGACTTGAGAATGGTAGTGCCCCCGTCAGTGGTAGACAAATTGATTAGGAGTGTCTGCCCTTTCAATAATGGCATTTTTGCCTCTCCTTTCCGAATTTGGAGTGTGTGTGAAGAGCTGGGAATTTCGATCATTCTGCTCATGTCCCACTTCGTGGTAGTTCAATATATTTGGGTTTGTATGATTTGTTTGCTCTTTTCGTATGGATTTTCTTTCTCCTTACTTTTTTTGAAGATAGCTCAGTTGCGAGCAAAGGACTGAGAATGTGGCCAGCCAACTCTGGCAGAGCTTGGCGACTCGTTTGAATTAGTCTAATCAATCCAAGCGACATGAAAAAGAAGGTCCGATTTTCTCAACTAATAGGACCTTCTGAATATTACTATGTTGGTTGTGTCACACCATAGATAGCCTATGTCTTCACCCCCACTATAGTCAGTCGTCTTTTATTGCTTCAGAATCTCAGTAAGGAGGAAATCAAGCTCAATCTTTGAGCTGATCGGTACTACTTCAATTCAAAGATGGATGGTCAGTAGAGATTACGAACTTCGGCGCCAGAAGAAGACTTTTCCGCGATCTTCTATTCTTGAGCATGGGGATGCCCGCTGATCGGTAATTCGTTCCGCGTCCGTTTAGTGCTTCACGCTCTTGGGATTATGATCGACAAATATGATCGGAGATCCTCCCTGAGAAGAGATACTTCTTGAGCCCGATTCCAAAAAAGGAATTCCTCAGGGTGGGGACTAGTGGACTCTATCATTGTTTATGATGTCCACACAATCATCAACGAATTGGCTCGAGATATAAGAAAGATGAAAGTTGAAGCATGCTAATATAATATACTCAGGCCATTTTCAACTCTTTCGATCGAGACTGGCGCTTGATCTCCCGTCTATTTCTGCCATCGATCTACCTTTGTTCATCCGCCCATATTTGCCACGCGGTATACCCCCGCTGCGCGCCCCTTCACTTTCTTTAATGCTTTTGTCAATCTAGCTTTTCCGGACTTTCTCAAAAAGCTTCCTTCGAGATGGAATTGGGATTGCTTATTTGTATGAAAAAAAGGTAAAGACTTGGATTTGATCTTGGATTTCAGAACCTTCAAATTGGTGGGCCTGACATTCGAATGACACAAGTTTGACCTGGTGGACCGGCTGCAGAAATAAGCACTTCAGGAATGGAATTCTTTCTCTAAATCGGGAGAATGTGCTAAACTCAATGTCACTATTATTTCAGAGAGCAGCCGGATGAGGGTCGCACAGCGGGGAGTCAGCTTATCATCTCGCTTTTTCTCTATTCCGGTTCAGAACCAGTCTGGAAGTGAATGAAGACGAAAGAAGGCAGAATGAAATGAGACGACTCTTTCTTTCACTATTTCATAAGCAGATCTTCCCCGGAACACCAATCACGAGTTTTTTTTTATTCCTCTTGTATATCGTCGTCACACCCTTAATGCTAGGTTTTGAACAAGACTTTTCATGTCATTCCCATTTAGGTTTGATTTGGATCCCTCCGTTGTTTCCCTTTCCTCCCGAACCTTTTCCTCGAAATGAGAAAGAATCTGGTACACTTGAATTATATTATTTCAGTGCTTCTTGCTTGCCTAAAATCCTACTTCTACAATTGTTAGGTCACCGGGTTATTCAAATAAGTCGTGTTTTCTTTGCTTTTCCCATGTTACAACTTCTGTACCAATTCGATCGATCCGGAATGGACCGGTTAAACATTATATTAGGGAGCCTGGTTTTGACTCTTTTGTGTGGTATTCATTCTCGTTTGGCTCTTGGAATCACATCCAGCAGCGGTTGGAACAGCTCGCAAAATTTCACCACTTTACCGACTTTATTACCCTTAACCCTTTCCTGTACCTCTATTGAAACAGAAGGCTTTCATGTTCTTTTATCGATTGGTTATTCCTCTCCTTTTGTATCTCTTTATCCAATTTCGGTCTCGATTAGTTCACAAGATTGAATGGCCAACCTTATTAGATTGTTTTCAAACAATGTTGAGCCGGGCCCGGGCATGTAAGTGAAGCCATGTATGAACAAGAATTGATTTGACTTCCGCACCTAGCTACTCGAGATAGGTTGGGGCCTTCTATTTTGTCAGAATAAGAAAGAGAAGAAGAATATGTTCGGAAGGGCCTGGATGCGCCGGAGTGAAGAAGCCCTCGGGAGAATTGCTTTTTGCTTCAGTTCTCTTTGCTCCTTTGTCAGAAGTCGTTTTCTGCAGGACCTTTGCCCGGGTTGGGTTGACCTTGGATATATTTCTGAGGCGGTATAGCTCTGGTGAGTATGAGGGCTTTTCACTCTTCACCTTTGCGCCGCTCCAGGGAAGGCTCGAAAAAAGGACTCAATTTCTCAGTTGGTATCTAAGGCCGGCAGGAAAGCAAAGGATTCACAAACAATGCTATACTTCACTCCGTTCGAGAGAGATGAAGGAGATTTTCGAGTGGAAAGATCGAATATGATAGAGGAAGATATCCTTATCATCAAAAAGGAAGATATGCTTCGGCCCTGATTTCTCAAGACTAATCCCGAAGTCAATTCGCTTTTCCTTTGTTTTATGAATGAGATCGAATGGAATTCGACAGTCTGGAATGATATCTAGCTCAAAGCATTCGCCCAGGTCGGGCCTACTTGTTTTCATGATCGAGAATCACATTCACTACTTGCTTTTTCCTCTCCACATTTGATTATACGTTCGGAGCTGTCAGAGACGCGGTGGTTCTCTTAGTTCTATCCTTTCCACATAAGTCCTTCGAAGTAGGCCGCTTCTCAATTGGGGTTACGAGCAATCGGCCGGATCGAACCATTAGTCTTTGATCTTTCACTTCCTTGATTTGTTTGGTTACTTTGAGCTCAGTTGATTCAAAAGGAAGATAAGGACAGGGGATAAACGAATAAGGTTGAGAGTTAGAGGGTGAGAAACGTATAACCTTTTGTTTGAGTACAGGGCGCTACTAACGTTGAGAGCAGTCTTCTGAGGGAAACGAGTACCACAAGAAGAGGAATTTCTTGTATGGGAGGGCTTCATGTAAACATTCTTGTCGTATTCCGATGTTGGATATTTGCGTATTTTTTGATTTGCGTATGTAGTGTGCGCTTCCTTCGAAAGTGAGTAAAGGAAGGCACCAAGTCGCATTGACTACATGGAACCTTCACATAACGGGTGCATATGGGCAGTAAGCAGTTTCCGGTCCCCGCTGCGCGCCCCTTGCTTCTTGTCCAAAGAGCAGCGTATTCTCGCCTCCTCTTAATAAGAAGGTCAAAGAAGAAGCCAGCTCCGTTTCCGGTATCATAATAGAGTCAAGTAGGACAGAACGATTAGCAAGGCAGTGAACAAGAATCAATCATTGTTTCAGCTCCAGAGCTGGGAGTTCTCCCTACTTCTATGAAAATAGCCCTGCCGTAATCAATAGCAGCCCTTATTCCTTCAACGGCAACCTTTGAGTATAACAACAACCTTCACTGTCAATGGGAAGAGCGTCCCCCCTACCTAGGCTTTCTGATGAAGCTATGCAGAAAACTTTGGTCTCATCATCTCTTCGAACTGGTGCTTCTGGTCAGTACCGCTTTCCTGAATGCTGGCAGGAAGTTCAAGGCATAAGACCTCTCTCTATTGCTACCGCGCCCACTTCAAGTCCTCTTCAGCTGGCTGGCACTTGCCTTATCCACTTCAATGAAAGCCCATGCCTATTTATTTACAAAAGTGACGTGCAAATTCTTCTCTCTCTCTTCTGTTAAGAAGTCCGAGGTACCCACGATTGTTGCTCCTATTAAGGGGTATGAAAAGCTACATACAAAGATGGTGAAACTATGACAAAGTTTCAACTAATTCATAGCATGAAACAGTTTACCATTTCGAAGTGGTGATATCCCCGCTGCGCGCCCCTCAAGCTATGGCTGCTATCAAGCTTGGAGTTTTCCCTAGAGACTCTATATGGGATATATAGATGAATAAGAGGTTGATATCCCACCCAATTCCACTCTCTGAGATTCTACGCTGAGATCCCAGGCTGATAGGGCAGGGGCGCGCAGCGGGGCTTCGAAAGTGTAGCGTGTAAAAGCAGACGTTGTTGCTAAGGATGTATCCGCCTCCCAGTTAGACCAGATGGAGAAGGTGCGTTAACGAAGTGGGTTTGGTGATGGTGGTGATTATTGATTCAATTCCCGAAAACCTTAAACCAGCAAGGGCGTAAGCGGTCTTAGCAAGTCAATTCCTTTCCTGAATGCGAATCTCTCTTGGAGGTAGGCTAGAAGGAAGCGAACGAAATGACCGGAGGGATCCTGATGATCCAATGAGTGCCATCCCTACCAAAGAGGTCAGACCTCAGAGGCTTGGATGACAAAAGTCCTATAATCATTATGAGAGCTTAGGTCAGGATAGCTTCCTTTTTATCCGCATCTTTCCTGGTATGAAATCAATCAGTTTCTTCGGGGTTTGCCTCTGTCTCCTTCATCCCTTCCAAACACCAACCCAATCTCCATTCCTTGATGGGAAATGAGCAAGACCATATGTTTCTCCAAAAGAGAGCCCCTATATAAACCTACCCCTTACTACCCGAACTTCTTACCTGAAAATAGGACTAACTACCCGAACCCGCTTGCTTATCTTATACGATCTAATTCAGTTAAGCAGTGGTTATTTCTTTTAGGAAAAGTGACTATAACTTCTATCGACTACTATTCTAGCACCCAGCTATGCCATGTGTTTCTTCTTTTCTTTCAGGTATTCCTTTGAATAACTCATCTTTTCAACGAATTGGAAGATCTTCAACGTCAGCCTATCTGTATTCTGATCCGAAACGTGCGGATCCAATCTTCTTTTTTGAAGCCAAGGCCTTACATCTATTGTGGGGCTTTTCTCGGGAGACATGGCCTGGTGGTTTCTGATCGAGATTCCTAATCAATAGGGCGAAGAGCTCTTCGCATGATCTGGTCCTACCTTTCGTCAACGCTATTTTGTGGTCCCTTCTCAGCTGCTGTCCTTACTCCAGAAATTGGAAGACATTGATTCCGTTCGTTCCTTTCTTCTCGCTTCAGGCCATAGTGCTTCTTAATTTCTTCTATACCCCTTTTATGATGCTGTCTCTGACTCTCGTGGGTAAACACCTACTTGATTAGTCAGAACTTGTCTGTCTCAACTCGTGGACCTCCCTATCCTCTGATTTCTAAGAGATAGGGGTCTGCTATTCTCGCGGATTGCTCATATTTCTTGACCCTGGTTTTTGCTTTGTTTCAGCCCTTCCTTCATCTTCACCTTCCAGTACTCATCTATCCTTCTGGGGAAGACCCTTCATCTGACCTGGGAGCCAGCCGTGCTCTTGCCCGAGTGCTTACTTCTTTCGCGAGTGAACTAGAAGGTTTGTGGAAAGAGAGCTGCTGCCATCCCGCCTATTGTAGCCACGAGAACTTAACCAACTCAAACTAACCAATTGGACCTGAAGGACAGGAATTGCCAAAGAAAGAACATATATCTCTACATGATTCTTAACATCAATATGGACTTGGCCTTCCTTCTACCAGTGGACAGCAGCTTCCTTCTCTTCTGACCGGGGCGCCACCCTCTCCCGGCCTCACTTTCCCACCCTCTTTCCTATCAAGTGGTCTACGGCTTATGGGGGTTTGTTTTTGTCCGAGGTGTTATGGTCATGGGCTTTCTTGGGCTTCCTTGTTGGAGTGGATTTTTGTGTTTTAGGACTTGTGCTTTTCCCTTTGGGCTTGGTTGATTTACTGACTTTCTCGCTAGATGGAATGTCTGATTGAGGCACATCGTCACCCGTTTTGGCTTGGCTTTCTTGGGGAGTTACCGGAGATGGAGATTGGCCTGATACAATCGCTACCAAGTCTTCTCTTAGTGGATTCCCCGCTGTGCGCCCCTCGAGCTTTTCCATAGCCAGATCGTGTGACTTCCGTATCATCTCCAATTCCTCTTTGTGTGCTTCCTGGATCTTCTGAATATCCGAGGAGCATCCGGCATATAGAGTGATCCCATCACATAACTAATTGGAGTCAAGATAATAGAAGCGCCAGGTTTTATCACTTGCCGGGAAAGAGTCTCAGATCCCCAGGCGCCTTACCAGAAGAGTTCCTCAGACACGTCAGTCCAGTACTCGAAGATGCATACCTTTCATTCGCCGAACGAAGCCTAGCCCTGCTTTGAAGCATCAACGGACCAGGCCTGTGAACAAAGACTGAAACTCGAGCATCTCCGGCTCCAGCCCTTGGAGAATCCAATATATCTCGCTCAGATGCCAGCCAGGGGAAATATCTAAGAGAAATCAGCGCACAACAGCCCCGGCACTTGAGTATAAGCTCCCCATGGAAATACGTTGATTTGGATTCTACTTGTTGCAAGAAAGAAAATCGCACGAGAAATTTCGTATATATAGTTGATTGATTGATTACGTCAAGTAGTAAATCGAATCGATTCAGTCAAAGTAGTAACTGAGTTTTCCTTCTTTTGATCTTATTGGCTGTATGGGTCGAGCCCGTGTATATAGCACGCTGGTGGAGATTTCAGAACGAATTGATCTGAAAACAACCGCTAGGATCCTTTGCTGCCCTTCCTGTAGGTGCCTCTCGTATAGCTTGTTGGGTATGGCTTCGCTATTTCAAAATGTGTGACCTCCAAGAAAAGAAGTCAAGAGCAAGAGGCGGAGCGGGTACTCGAGTCCAGTGTGAAAAGATGAATGGACGGAGGGAATGAAGGGAAGAAACAAAGACACAGACATCGGTTGATAAGGAATCAACCACGTAGCTATAACCTGAGTAGTCAAATTACTAAGCAACAACTACGACCCCATACAAGTCAACAATCTTTCCTAGTTGCTGATTGAGCCAGCCAGTATACCAACAAGAAAGAGTCATAGCTTTTCTTCCAATTTCCACATCGCGTGCACCGCAAGAGCCCCACTGATTTTGGAATTACATACTGCCATGTTCCCATGTTCGCCAGTCACTTCTTCTGAACCCAACGAAAGAAAAGAACTGAACCAAGCGTCAAATTGGAGCGCAACGCGCAGGTTTTCATTCCAAACCAACAAGCCGATGACGTACAAGCCAAAGACTCTATCAATGAATAATCGCCTTTCCTGCGTGTGTGTGCCTCGTATATAGAAATGGAAGGGTGAGTCTATGATTGTAAATAGTCTGAGTCAGAACTTCCTACAATGAAAGGAGTCAAGCAGTCAATCCCTAAAGACACTAATGTGCTGACCTTTGTTGATAAGATCTGCAAGGCCTAATTCAATTGCTTCCCTGAACCTTTATGGGATTTGTGGACCTTTGAGAGAGACTGCCTCACAAAATTCAAAAGAGTCTGCTTTCTAGAATTCCCAATTAGTTCAACGAAATGAAAGTCGTTTGGTTCATGCAGAGGAGAAGAAGGAAATCTCAAAGAAGATTTCGGTCGGTCCTCCCCACCTTTTTCAAATAAGACGTCCTTCGCCTTCAAGGGCAAGTGATCGGAAGATCTTCCGATTCAATATGAAGAGATTTTCTTTTCTTGAAAAAACAATTAACCCGATACAATAGACAATAGCCTTCGATCATATCAATATGCAAGGAGCAATGTCCCGCAACATCATAGTCAAAAGCCTATCTTAGAGCTTCAAGTAGCCACTTTCCGGCACTCCGTAGAGATGAGAACTGAATGTCCAACTTGAGTAATTTCACTTTGATTTTCGTCGTCCCCTTGTGAGATCACTTTTGATGCCGGGCTCACTCAATATGCAGTAACGATCATTTACATTCATTTTCGACTGACTTGACTTTATACAAAGACAAAACCTAGTGCCATCAAATGTCAAAGTAGGAAATCATTTTGATGATTGATTGGTCGCTTTTTCTTTTTTGATATCATACTTTCAATCTGTTCCAACCTAACAAAAAGTAGGTTAGGGATCAAGCTTGAGGGGCAGGTC